TCTAATTACCTTAACCACGTCTCCCAAAGTTTACAAATTAGTACATATGGTGGAACAAGTTTTCACTTTTCGAGTTCGGAATGGTTTCGGGTGTTTTTGCTTGTTCCTAAAAAAGTAAATATAGCAGAAGAAGGATTCGAACCTTCGACCCATGAATTATGATTCCACTGTTCTAACCTACTGAACTATTCTGCTGAAAGAGACAATCCAGCCGCAGGTTCCCCTACGGCTACCTTGTTACGACTTCACCTCAGTTACGAACTCCACCGACGCAGTGTACTAATATTACCAAGAATGAAGTTGTTTAAAACAAAATCATGATTGGATATTTTCCACTACTTTAGATAAAATTCATTCCCAGGGTGTGACGGGCGGTGTGTACAAGGCCTGAGAACGTATTCACCGCGGCATGCTGATCCGCGATTACTAGCGATTCCAACTTCATGTTCTCGAGTTGCAGAGAACAATCCGAACTGAGGCAATCTTTAGGGATTCGCTCCACTTCACAGTATTGCTTCCTTCTGTAATTGCCATTGTAGCACGTGTGTAGCCCAGCCCATAAGGGCCATGAGGACTTGACGTCATCCCCACCTTCCTCCTGTATATCACAGGCAGTCTGTTGCGAAAATCAACACAACACGAGGGTTGCGCTCGTTATAGGACTTAACCCAACATCTCACGACACGAGCTGACGACAGCCATGCAGCACCTGTATGAAATTGATTTTTCAGCATAACCCGAAAAATTATTCTCATATGTCAAGGACTGGTAAGGTTTTGCGCGTTGTATCGAATTAAACCACATGCTCCACCGCTTGTGCAGGCCCCCGTCAATTCCTTTGAGTTTCAATCTTGCGATCGTACTCCCCAGGCGGAGAATTTAACGCGTTAGCTAAGCGCCAGAGTCGTTTGGACCCAAGCACGAATTCTCATCGTTTACGGCATGGACTACCAGGGTATCTAATCCTGTTTGCTCCCCATGCTTTCGTACCTCAGCGTCAGTATAGACCCAGAGAGTTGCCTTCGCCCTTGGTGTTCCTTCGTATATCTATGAATTTTAGCTCTCCTTACGAAATTCCACTCTCCTCTTTCTTACTCTAGTAAAGCGATTACTCACGCATTTCATCAGTTAAGCTGATGACTTTCACCTGAAATCGTATTTACCGCCTACGTACCCTTTACGCCTAATTATTCCGAATAACACTTGCCCCCCCTGTCTTACCGCGGCTGCTGGCACAGAGTTAGCCGGGGCTTCTTTTTTGAATTTCTCATTTTTGTTTGAAATTTCAACGAAAGAGCTTTACGAGGAAATCCCCCTTCTTCACTCACGCGATATTGCTGGATCAGGCTTTCGCCCATTGTCCAAGATTCCTCACTGCTGCCTCCCATAGGAGTCTGGGCCGTGTCTCAGTCCCAGTGTGGCTGATCATCCGAAAAGACCAGCTAAGCATCGTAGGCTTGGTCAGCCTTTACCTAACCAACTACCTAATACTGCGCGGGCTCATCAAGTAACGCTTTTGAGCTTTGATTATTTTATTTGGTATTTAACCAAATTACTTGGTAGATTCCCACGTGTTACGCACCCGTTCGCCACCTTGTTTGGTCCATCAGACAAACAATGTTAGACTTGCATGTGTTAAGCATATCGCTAGCGTTCATTCTGAGCCAGGATCAAACTCTTTGCTTTAAGTAAAAGCTAAATAGGCCTTTCGGAGCGATTTAACTAAAATTAATCTAAAAAAAATAGACAAAAATTTTGTCTATATAATGCTTCCACTTCAAACACCGAAAACCTGTTTTCAATGTACTAACACACAAAAAACTTTTGTAAAAAAGAATTCTCTATAATGTACTCAATTTGTACAATTTTTTTGTTTATTAACAGATTTAAAACAATACAAAAATTTAAATCTATTACAATGCATTCTTATTTTCAATGATTGGAAACTACTTTTATTACGTTTTATAAAAAAATTTGCTTGTTTCTAGACGAAGTTCATATGTTCTTTCAGTCGGCCCAATTACATGTTTCTTATCATCGTATTAAAATTACACGTTCTACCAACAATGAAATTGTTGTATATAGCAATTCACAAATTTTAAAAGCTGATTAACAACAACTACTTATTGAAAAATTTAGCGTGCATCAAAAGGAAGCCTCTAAGATATGGGAAGCTACAGATCAATTAAGTATGTTTATTTATTCGTATGATCTATCTTCTAATTCTAAAGAAGCTCATCTTATAAGTACAACAACTTTATTGTATGAAGTTAAGCACTCCAAAACATTGGATTGTTGCAAACAAATGGGTGTAGAAAACTTAATTCTACAATATGGCCAAGATTTATATTTTCAAGCTATTTATAAAACAAGTTCTAAATTTAACTGTATTGAGAATTATGTTAGTGATTTACAAAAAAATATATTCTTTTAGCACGTAAAGATACTAAGCTTGCATATTTACAAAAATCAAATATCATTTATGTTTAATTTTAGGCCCACCTTTTTAGTTGCCCTTTACACTTTTATACTTACCTTTTTATAAAGACATATACATTCTATTTTACACCTACCCTCAAACATTATACTTATACATACCACAACTTGTACATTCACTTATTACATTCTTGTTAAAGAGGCCTAACAGAGGAAGGAGAAAGACTTGGCGACAGAGTATTTAACCTGGGTTACTTGGCGACTTGGTGCTAGACTTATACAAAAATCACAGAACAAACATCTTAGATTTTATATTATAAAAAATGATGTATCGTTGCTTGGGCAAAGCGTCTAAATGAGGGTTTTTGCTTTAAACTTTTTGTTGTGTCGCCATTTCAGTGGAATGTACGTAGTTACCTCAATTGTCGCCATGTTGGCTTGAAAAGGACTTATAGCACCTTTGCCGTGTCGCCATGTTAACTTAAAAGGTTCATGAAGTTAACTACGGTGTGTCGCTAAGTTAGCCACCACATCAGACTCTAGGGCTTGTTGCCTTGTAGCCAAAATCTCGTAGTGACCAGCCTTTGTCGCCATGTTCTTTTAAGAAGAGCTTAACCTAGGTTGTCTCCAAGTGTTTTTGCCATGTTCGTGGTGCTATGTTTGTGTATTCATGCCATTTCGCCATGAATAAGCTACTTTCACAGAGCACAAGTAACATGTTGTATTGCCATGTTACTTAAAATATTCCCTAAGAATATCCCTCTAACGTGAGAGAAAAACCGTTTCGTGTTTGAAACGAATGTGTATCAAATCCTTTTGACGTAAATAATGTATTATCATCTATTAAGGTTCGTGAGGATGATATTTAGATTTTTTGAGTTTCATCAATAGAATTCTCTTATAAGGTTAGCAAGATGGGTCCGCAGGACGGATTAGTTAAAGGTTTAACCCAAACTATAAAAAATCATAGTATTGTGTTCTTATAAGGTTAGTAAGATTAAATTTCTAAAATAAATAAGAATCGTTATCTTATAAGGTTCGTAAGATAACTGAAAATCAATTTAAAATTCGAAACATATAAATATTAGTAAAACTAATACTTATTAAGCTTTTTCCTTTGGAGGAGACGAAAGCACCGGGGGGATAATAATGATATACAATGATTGAGATTCAATGCAACTTGAATACTTGCACTACTTAGTACTATTCTGCAGCAATAGCGCGATATAGAAAAGTGTTCATTTGATTTTTTTAATGGCGGGAGTAGGACTTGAACCTACATTGTTCAGATTATGAGCCTGATGAGTTACCAATTACTCTATCCCGCAAAAACATTTAAATTTGGCGCTAAAAAACAATAAACTATATATAGGCTTTTGAAAAAAGAGGAGTCAAAGTGTAACATTCATTGCGAGCACGGCAAAGTATTTTTACTCTGCGTCGAAAGTTAAAAAGAATTGTTCTATTACTGTCAACAATAAAAAAAGTTGTTGCTCTATATAAGTTTGAGATATATATATATATATAATTATTTCTGGTAAAAAAGAATTTTTTAATGACTAAGGTTTGGCGCAAAAATATTCTTTAGCTTCGAGAAAGGCGGGATTTGAACCCGTGATCTCCGGCTTGACAGACCGGCGCTTTAACCTACTAAGCTACTTCCCCCTTCTCCTTTCAGCATGTTGCGTTCTTCGAACCTTCTTGTTTGAGTAGAGTGTCTGTTGTCCTCCAAAGGAGAGACCCATCTTCGAGTGGAGACGATCGGACTTGAACCGATAGCTTCATGCTTGCAAAGCATGCGCTCTACCAATTGAACTACGCCCCCCCAGTTCTACTTTTTTTGGAATATTTTATTCCGTAACGCCCTTTCCTTTATCTTTTTCAAAGAAAGGAGTTGAGCCTCTTGTGCTCTTTTTTAAAGCCAATATTGTTTTCTGTCGAGTTTAGCGGGTTCGCTAACATCTCTTTTAAGTGTCGTCTTGTGATTCTGTTTTGCTGTTGTTTTGTCCTCTTCTCTACAAACTTGTTTGGATAACGAAGTTAAGCTTTTGGAGAGTCTTGCTGCTGGTCGAGCCCTTTCGGTCTCCGGAAGAAAAGGGATTTGAACCCATGATACCTTTACAGGTATGCCGATTTAGCAAACCGGTGCCTTCAGCCGCTCAGCCATTCCTCCTGCTTAGATTATTCCCAATCTAAAGCACCTTTTTTCCATTCATAGATAAAACCTATTGTAAGGATCAACAAAAAGATAATCATAGACCAAAAACCAAATAAACCTATTTTACTTAGTGATACGGCCCATGGAAATAAAAAAGTAACTTCTAAATCAAATATAATAAATAAGATCGAAACTAAATAAAAACGTATATCAAAACGACTTCGTGCATCATCAAATGGATCAAAACCACATTCATACGCTGATAATTTTTCTGGGTAACTTGCAGATGAAGCAAATAAAAAAGATACACTAACTAAGATTAATGAAAGTATTAAACTAACTATTAAATAAAGTCCGATAGGCGCAAATTCCATGGGTCAATTGTTTGTTTTAGGCAGGAGAGAAGGGACTCGAACCCTTAGCCTCTGGTTTTGGAGACCATCGTTCTACCATTCGAACTACACTCCTCCAGTGTTTTCTTCCTGGAGGAAGAAAACACTCTTGTAGCAAAGCTTTAGAATACGAAAAGGATAAGAAAACCCATCATTAAAGCAAATAAAGCAATAGCTTCTGTTAACGCGAAACCTAAAATAGCATAACCAAATAATTGTTTAGCTAAAGATGGATTACGTGCTACAGCTTGAATTAACGAACTAAAAACATTACCAATACCTATAGCTGCACCAGCTAAAGCTATTGTAGCAGCTCCTGCACCGATTAATTTTGCACCTTCTAACATTTTTTTTTGTAAGATTTTTTTAAAGTACATGAAGAGTCTTCTTAGGACTGATTTTTACTCTCCTTTCGGCAACTTGTTGCAGCTACACTCGATTCAAAACAAAAGGGTAACTTTTACGGACCGTAGCTTGCTACAGAACGTTACGTTATGTTGTTTACAGAAGAGAGGGGGGGACTATTTTTTAGAAACTATAGTTTCTTTTATAGCAGGTATTTCTTCAAAAGTATGAAATGCTGGAGGACTCTCTACAAGCCATTCTAAAGTAGTAGAATTTTGTTCAAGTGTCCAAGGAGATGCAGCACATTTGTTGTTTGAGGTTAAAGTGAAATACACTACTAGGAAGAATACAAGAATACCTACTACAGATACATATGAACCAAAAGTTGCAACAGCATTCCAGCCTGCATAAGCATCTGGGTAATCAGGAATTCTTCGTGGCATACCCGCTAGACCTAAGAAATGCATAGGAAAGAAAGTTAAATTAACTCCAATAAAGGTAATCCAAAAATGGATTTGACCTAAAGTTTCTGGGTATTGAAGTCCTGAAATTTTACCTATCCAATAATAAAATCCTGCAAACAGAGCAAAAACAGCTCCCATTGAAAGCACATAATGAAAATGAGCAACAACATAATAGGTATCATGTAAAGCGATATCTAAACCTCCATTCGCAAGTACAATACCTGTAAGTCCACCTACAGTAAATAAAAAGATGAAACCTACAGCAAAAAGCATAGGTGTTCGAAGTTCAATTGAACCTCCCCACATTGTAGCAAGCCAACTAAAAATCTTAATACCTGTAGGCACAGCGATAATCATAGTTGCTGCAGTAAAATAGGCACGTGTCAAATCAACCACTAGTTTCCTAATGGCATCGGACTTTATCTTCAACTCCTTGAATTGAGAACCAACTTTGCTCTCCCGTTGGGAGCCTTTCTCTTTTTCAAAACCTTTTGGTGAACACTCTACTAAAAAGTCGAGTGTCCACAGGACGTTGCGAGAGTGTAGTTGGTCGCTACCAACAATCAGAGTGCCGAGCGTAAAGTCTCTGAGGATTCTAGTCGTTATATTCCATTCGCTTTATACGTAATACTTTATCAAATCCTTTTAATGTTAAATGTTCATTTCGTTGTAAAATTCTATATACTTTTCGCCATTTAAAAAAACCAACAAGTTTCGAAGGTGAATTACAATGAAACCTATCAAAATAATTAATAATACGGTAAGCTTCATTAGAACTATATTCATATATACGATTTGCAGGAGTGTCATTTTTTGCACAAAGCAGTAGCTCATCTTCTTTTGGAATGGAACAGTTTGCTAGTAAATACGATTGCTTAACTTTGTTGTGTTGCGCAGCAACCCAGATGGATCCTCCAAAAACTTGTTGAATTTTTTTGATAATAGTTAAATTTTTAGATGTAAATTTTAAATTATACTCCAAAATAATTTTTTTACTTGTAGTAATACGTATATAAAAATAGCCTGTGGCATCAGTAAAACCCGCCAGGTAATGATTTGAAAGTAATGAATCGGTTGACATTTTACCATTTAATAAAGTAATAACTTTTCGTAACCCTATTTTATGATACAATATATATTTGTTGTTTTGAACTTGTCCAAAACCTATCATTTTTTTAACAAAAAAAGCATTAGATAAATTGGATTTTTGGAACTTAATTTCTAATCTGTTTTCTGTAAAACAACCAGCACCTTCTAGTAAACCTGCTAAAAAATAAGCGAATTCTGTTTGTGACTTTGGCTTTCTATGTTTAGGTGCATGATCTGAAATTAGAAAAAACTTTTGATTTCCTGCTGATAGCCCTTTCGCTTCTAAAACGATTTTTTGGATTTTTCCCATTGGACCTAAAAATTTTTTAAGGGGGTTCCAGCAAATAGCTCGGTTATTTGAGATAATTTTGCAATTATCTTCGACTCAATAGAATCTACGTCTAAACCTACTGTAAACATGTGATGCGTTTTACTCCCCTTCTTTAAAAGAGGCACGGACTCTATCATTCATTGTGTGTAGTGTTTATAAAACACGAGACTGAACGCTCTAAAATGTTTTGTAAACACTCTCACTCCGCTCAAGTCTTCGAAGGTCCACAGAACGTTACGGACGGTAACTTGTTACGGACAAACAAGACGCTACAGAGCAGAGAAGAAGTTACAGGAGATCAAGTTTACTCAAGTCTAACACAATGACTTCGCGTCAGGTCTCTGAGGATCCCTAGTATACGTGTAAGCCTAAGTAAGGCTCCAAAGCATAGTTACGGTTTCCTGCTGATTGACCAATCGCAGAGATTTTTCCTTGATCGGACTCTGCGCTCTAAGGCGTTTCCAGCATACAGCGAAGTTGTGAACTTTTTTGTCACTAAAAAAGGGGCCCTCACGTTGAGCCCAAACAATAAAACCTAAAACACCAATACTTACCATTGCATAAACCATTCCAAGATACAAAACCTCTATTTTTTATAGAGTTTGGACCATCTCTTTAATAACAAAACCTTATCTCCTTCGGAGCCACTTTTTTAAAAACAAATTCCATTCTTTTTCTAAAATAAAATTTGATGAAGCTAAGTGAGCTTTTAAATATCGTAACTCCTCTTTTTTCAAAAGCGTCGGCAAAACGGTAGCTTGCTACAGGAGTTACGTACATTACGGACGGTTACGCATGTTGCAACTATAGAAGCTTAGAGAAGAGCACGTTACAACACAAAAACTCGATTTTTTTAAGATGCTTCACTCCTTCGGAGTTTTTTGGAGCGTATCTCCATTATTTTAAGGCTATTGTTAAAAACAAACATATGGTCTCTGAAATTCCTACTAGCATGCTTAGATTTGTTACAAAAACAAAAAAATCTGTGCGTTGGTTATTTGCGGATTATTAATAAATACAAAAATTTTTACTAAACCGTGTATTTTGTATATTCAGTAATATTCAATTACTTCTTAATTTTCTGCATATAGTTTGTTGCTTTTCTAAAATCAATTTAGAAAGGGCCATCTTGACCAAAAACAGGTTTTCTAGAAAAAGTTGAAACTACGTGACTTATTATTCCAAATCCTGGAAGAATTAAAATATACACCTCTGGATGACCAAAAAACCAGAAAAGATGCTGAAATAATACTGGATCACCACCACCTGCAGGGTCAAAAAATGTTGTATTAAAATTTCTATCTGTTAGAAGCATAGTTATTGCACCGGCTAAAACAGGTAATGATAATAACAGAAGAAACGCTGTAACTAAAACAGACCATACAAATAAAGGCAAGCGATGCATAGTCATTCCAGGAGCACGCATATTAAAAATGGTAGTAATAAAATTAATTGAGCCTAAAATAGAAGAGATACCTGATAAATGTAAACTAAAAATAGCTAAATCTACGGCACCTCCTGAATGACTTGTAATACTAGATAAAGGTGGATAACATTTTTGTTGATAACCCCATTTCTTGTGTAAGCAACATGTAGCAAGCTACCTTACGTAGCGCTTCTGTTGTGTTTCTCCTTCGGAGCCACAAGAAACTCTCGTTATACACTTTGATTCACATCAAAGATCGGACTATACCTTCACTTTTTTTAATTTTCGTAGTTGATTTTGAACAGTAAGTAACTCGTCTGACAACCCTTTATTTTTGACAAAAGAACGTGCCCAAATTCGATATTCTAGACTTTTCATACCTTTGAACGTACCGTGAAAAAATTGAATCAAAAATCGTATATTGCGAGTATTTGTAGTTTCTAAAACATATGCTTTTGTTTTTTGATTGTGTTTTATCTTAGCTTTAATATGAAACCTTTTTTTTAGTTGCTCTAAAAGAGCGTAATCGTGCTTTTGAGTAATACAAAAAGTATGTACTATATCTCCTTCTGAGCCTTTTTTAGTGAGAAAAAAAGATCCATCAGCTTCAACAAAACCAACAATCCAACTTTTTGTTGGCTCCAAACGCTTTTGGCTTAAGCTTTTCGAGAGAATAGCACGGCGAACGTCAGAGTCGCTCTGTTTTGTAACTTCGATAGGTTTCACCTCGAACAGGTTATCTAAACAAGTTAGATAAGATGCTGAAAGGATACGGCTTTGAACAACTGAACGTAATTCAGGATAAAGTAAGGCCTGTTTCCATAAAACATAAACAATATGTTTACTCGTATGTAATGGATAGATCTCAAAAATCGGGAGTATAATTTGTTTTAAAATTTTGGTATCACGAATACAATATTGAACTCGTTTGAAGCCATCTTGAGTGATAGAGCCATAACCTATATTTTTTTTAATATAGTATAAAACACGATAATTGTAAACGCTTTGAGTTATTTTAAAAGTACATTGAAGGTTTTGAGATTGTTGCGTTATACTAAAACAACCAGAACCATCTGTAAATCCAACTAGCCACTCATGAAAATTAAAAGAAGGCTCAACATTAAGTCTCTGATACGACATATTTTTTAGATATTCGCAGGCGGATTGTCTCATCTAACATCATTTTTACACTTGAATAAACAGCCGTAGATATTAGACTGTGATTTGTAGTCACAGAGATTTTCCCGCATCGAGTTGAGTTTAAAGACTGCTTTAATTCCAAAACAGTCCATCCAGTTCCGGCTCCTACTTCAACAAGTGCTGAACTTAAAAGTAATAATAAAGAAGGTGGTAATAACCAAAAACTTATATTATTTAATCGCGGAAATCACAATGTGGACTATGTTTTCACCTTACTTTTGCGAAGCGGTTGAAGTACTTGGCTCCGAAAGAGAAAGGGCTTCGCATATAGTCTCTGAGGATCCTATGTTTAGTTTCCTGCATATTCTTCCCTTGTGTAATAGTTTTTTTACAAGTAACGTCTCTATTACCTTAATGAGAACTTCTATGCATATAGCGAAGTTGTAATAAATCACTTTTCAGTGATAAACGGCATTTCGTTGAGATAATTGAACCAACTCGTGTTCGATCATTAGATTGCCATGTCGGGCGCGCCGATTAAGATCGGAACGAACCAATTACCAAATCCTCCTATTAACGCAGGCATTACCATGAAAAAAATCATTAGAAAAGCGTGCGCTGTGATCAATACATTATATAATTGATGGTTACCGCCAAGAATCTGATTTCCAGGTTGTGCTAATTCCATTCGAATTAGAATAGAAAAACATGTGCCTATAACACCAGAAATAGCACCAAAAATTAAATATAAAGTACCGATGTCTTTATGATTAGTTGAAAAAATCCATCTTTGTGCAAAAGCATTCATGCTTAAGCTCCACGTTTTAATAATACAATGCTTTGTTGAACTAGTTTTGATTGATGTTTTTGTAGTTTAGAGAAACGAAATTCATCCCAAACGATTTGTCTAAAAGCATGCTTTATTTTTTGTTGTAAATTAGCAGACTCTTGAATATTTAATGTAGTTTTCAATTTTTGTTCAAAAATATTTGCTAAACGCATAGCTATTGATTGTTTGCAACGTTGTGCTATGGATGAAGCATCTGATAATAAGGAATCACCTATTGTAACAATACTTGCATGGATTCCAGTACTACGTTGTTGAATTAACTCAGATAATAAAGTTTGTTGAGAATCAAGTGATTGTTGTAACTGTTTAGAAATAAGATCACTACGTGCATCAAAACTTTCTTTTATGCTATTACCAAAATTTCTTGAAGTAAATATTATAAACGCTATAAAACTTAAAGCGACAATAATTTCTTCATTATAAATTAGAATTTGTTTTGAACTTAACACACTAAAAACAAGTATACTTATAATAATAATTTCACGCATTTAGCTTTTTTTATTTTTTGTTTTTATACGTAATAAAAACATTTTTGATAATGCAAAATCTGAGTGTGCCAATTGTTCATATGTGTTTTTCTTCATTACTTGTGATACTCCAATTTCTCCTATAGATGACAAGAAGTTACGATTTAATACAAGTAACTGAGTTTCATTTAAATTATGCACACAATCATTACACCATTTTGATGCACTAGAAATACTTGATTGAAGATAATTAGCTCCTGATGCTAAACTTTTAGAAACAAGACTGTCTGATGGCGGTGTGCCTAAAACAGTAACTGAATTTGTACTAAGCAATGATCGTAATTTTAAAATTCGACTAATCTTAGGCAATCCACTACTGCATAACAGTACATAAAAACTAAAAAAACTTAAACACAACCAAAAATATTGTGTTAAATACGTAAATTGATCTAATTGAGGCATCCTTTTTTATATAATCTTATCTCGTTTGTCCTTTGGACCGATATTTTCTCAATTCTTTTACTACTATATTATTTCGATTCACATTCATGTTTAAAATCGAAAATAAACGTAATTGACCTGGAAAAATGTTTTGACGACGTCGAAGACGTCTGGGCAAGAATGCTATAAAACCGGCTAAAGCTACAGAATATCCTCCTTTTACTGAATTGACAATAAAGCCTTGGATCTTATTTTTTTTATTACTTTGCCAAATCTTAGTTAAATATGCCCAAGGTCGTAACACACTCGAAGAAGGTAACAAAGTTCGAGCCTCTCCCGCTGATTCCACCCTAGGGGACCCTTCGCGAGTGTTCATAGAACCGCCTCCTTTGGACGCAGGTGCTCGACTAGCAGGAGAGGAGCCTTGACTGAAAACGAGACGGGTCCGAAGGACAGGACTTACATTACTTTGGTGCTTTTCAAATGTTTCAATGTACATCTCACTACGATTCCATTTACTAAAGATTTGTTCAAAATTCATAGTTTATCTAAAAATTTTTTGGCTAAGTAACATAATGGTAATGTTTTGGATTGCAAATCCACAAATGATGGTTCGAATCCGTCCTTAGCCTGTCTAGAAGTGGACTTGAACCACTGACCCAAGGATTTTCAGTCCTTTGCTCTAACCATCTGAGCTACCTAAACATAAAAAAAAAATGCCAAAAAATGATTCAATCGAATAGTTTAGTTATATCAAAACTTTTAAAAATTAATGCCCATCTTGGACGCCCCAAATTGCGTACTTCTCATGTATCCCGATATTTTTTGTATGGATTGCGAAGCAACACTCGCGCTATTTTTGATCTTGAAAAAACACTTACTTGTATCCGAAGAGCTTGCCATTTTCTTGAATCAATACTTGATAAACAAGGCTGTATTTTATTCGTATCAGAAGGACCTAACTCACCTTATAACGCTATTATTAAAGAGACTGCTTTAAAAACAAATCAAAGTTTTATTACTACTAAATGGATTGGTGGATTGTTAACAAATTGGAAACATATATCTTATTATAATCATTTATCTTACGATCGTCCGTCCTGTCTTATTGTATTCAATCCGTGTTTGAATTTCACAGCTATACAAGAAGCAAATACTCTTGGAATACCTGTAGTTTCATTAATGAATTCGAATGTTCCTAATCACTTAAAAATCGATTATCCTATACCAGTAAATCATAATTCAATTTCGTTTATCTATTTATTTTGTAATTTAATTGTAAAATTAACAAAGCTGGAGTAAAAGGATTCGAACCTTTGAGTGTCAGTATCAAAAACCGATGCCTTACCACTTGGCTATACTCCAAGAAAGATGCTTAAGGTAGTGAACAGTTACATGAGATTAGCGAAGCTTTTCTTACAAACGCTTGCTTGCAACAAAACACCCCCAAAGGGCTTACACCGCTACAGAACCGCAAGAAGAGGCTTGACCAGCGGGAAAGAAGACGCCACAACAAGAAGGTACACTTTATCCCCCTTTGGGGGGATATTGAGCTCCAAAGGAGCCTCGACAGCCGTAAAACACTAAAACAAAGTGAGTATCCTTTCGAACGAGCTGTTCGACTCCGTCGAAACCTCCCCCGAAGGGGGGAGACAAGAGGAGCCTCTGAACGTTGGGCTACTTGTTGCAACTATACTAGAACTTCAACGATTAAGAATAAGTTTATTTTCCAATTTGCCTAATAATGGAACCATAGCAAAATAAACGAAAAAAAACACAGAAGCCAATTGACCTATAGCTACATAAGGAGCTTCAACAGGTTGACACCCTATCCAACCTAATAATAAACAATCCGCGGCTAATAACCAAAATAATTTTCGATAAATTGGTCGAAAACTTGAACTTCGTACATAAGAAGTGTTTATAAAAGGTAAAGCAAATAGTGATAAAAACACAAGAGCTATAGCAGCAACTCCAGCCAATTTATTTGGTATACTGCGAAGAATTGCGTAAACTGGTAGAAAATACCATTCTGGTACTATATGCGCAGGTGTTGACATTGGATTTGCTGGAATATAATTATCAGGATGTCCTAACGCATTTGGCGCATAAAAAACAAAAATTGAAAAAAAGATTGCAAAAGTTACCCAACCTACTAAATCTTTTACATAAAAATATGGGTAAAATGAAATCTTATCCACAGAAGAGTTAACGCCTAAAGGATTATTTGAACCATACTGATGTAATGCTGCAAGATGAACTAAACTAGCACCTGCAATAATAAATGGAAGAAGATAATGAAGACTAAAAAAACGATTTAAAGTAGCATTATCCACTGAGAAACCTCCCCAAAGCCAAGTTACAATGCTATCTCCAACTACGGGTATAGCACTAGCTAAAGAGGTAATAACTGTAGCCTAATTTTGTATCTCATCGTAAGATAACTGTACTTTCACACCAGTTTGTCCTTAACAAGTTATCGTTCTTCTCTCCTTTGGCTCCAAAGGAGATAGAAATATGCTTCGAAGCGAAAAGGATTTACAGAAAGCCCTAGTTGTAAAAAATTTCGACTGTACATTAAGCACCATTTCAGGCACCCACAGGTGAACCAGTCTGTAGCGATTGTACACACAACCGACGGTCTTACACTGAATGTGCTTTAACCGTTTTCACCCATATCGCAGTCTGCGCTTAGAATTGTTTTTTTGTGTAAATTGCACAAGTTTTACAACAGACTACTATAAGTTCTAAACAAAAGAATAACTTTTTAATTTACGATGCATTGAAGGTGGCATATAAATACTAACTAAACTACTTAATCGTGCCATAGATGTTTTTGGAATATAAATAACAAATTGATGTTTATCGCGATAAAATCGTGCTAGTAAATTATATTTTTTGTTCAATACATCGCATAAAAACAAAACATCTTCTTCTTTGAAAGTTTTTGTATAAATTTTTAAACCGAAAGTACAAGGTGTACCATCATCCATAATCCAAACAGCTAATGCTAAAGGAGTGAGATATTTATCAAGTTCCTTCGGAACTTTTTTGATTTTGTCTGCATAAAACGCATCGTAAATCCAATTAAAACTGGCAAAACTATATGTACGTATTCGATAAAAAAAACGTACTTTGTTGTTTTTACCAATTCGAGTTTCAAGTTTTGGTTTTTTTAGCGAACAATATCCTCGTACTGCAAGGTAATTATGAAACCACATAAGGTAACTCACATTAGATTCTTCTTGTTGTAAAATCATACGAGTACTACCATTTCGCTTTTCTGCGTAAGAATCTCCTAAAAGAGATCCAAAAATCAAAGAATAAATATCGATATTATGTGGTCCGTATTTTTTAGTTATTTTATCCATTTTGTTTATAACTCATCTTGGGCACTTCTAAATACCCCAAAAAGACATTTGCATCCTCCTCAATACCAGATCGTCTTTCATAGACAAACTTGACCTGGACCACTGTACTTTACCACCATTGTGCAGAAACATAAATACACTTTTGGACCATTTTACGTAAAGCCTTAGAAATTTCAAAATCTATAACCACCTTCAGCAAGGCACCAACCAATACTTGACAAAACGTTCTCGATGCTAAAAAAAATGTGTTACTTGCGTTATGTTCGTGGAACCAAAAAGCACTCAAGATTGGAAGATTTTGAAATGAGGAAGTCCGACTGTACATTAAGCACCATTTCAGGCACCCACCGATGAACCAGTCTGTAGCGATTGTACACACAACCGACGGTCTTGAATACAAGTTTTGATTTTTTGACCGTTTTCATCAGCATCGCCTCATTGTATCCTTCGCTTAAGACGTTAGTCTCAAGTGCGTTCTACTGATCTCCTTTGCAGAGCCAAAAATAGAACAAAGCTCAGCTACTTGTTGCAGCACATGAGCACACCATAGAGCAAAAAAGTTTTCATTTTTTTGTGTAAATTACATGAAAAAACAATGAAACTATGAAAGATTGAATAAAAAAGAAACAGATTGAATTAAGGCTCCATTAATAGTATATAAGCACTTCAAAGCATAATTCGCTTTAGGCAAGAAGGCTCGAGCATTGCCAGATGGGTCCACAGGACGTTACGCACATTGCAGCACAACAAGCTTTTATTAAATGTGGATAGCTTATTACGCAAAAAAAGGGCTATAAAACAACGGTTTTGAAGCTACTAGAAGAGGTCCCTAATAGCTTGTTACCATAGCTTTGCTACAATTTTACAAAATTTAGTGAGAGACGGTAGCGAAGCTATGGCTCCGAAGGAGTTTCAAGTGTAGCTCTTTCGCTTTATAAAATACTCAACTGAAAAATTGAGTGTTATATGAACCGTAGTGAGAGAAGTTATCCTCATGTGCTACTTGTTGGAGCTACACTAAAACTGAATTTTGTTTTGTTGTTGCTTCGAAGGAGAGACCAGATAAGCTTTTTTATTCAATTAAATCATTTTGGGCCAGAATTACAAACCCCACGGTAAAACGTAACCGATAAAAGCGGTTATAATCATTAAAAGTAAAATGACTACTCCAATACACCAAAGAAACTCACGAGGACTCGCATAACTTCCGTAATAAAGGCCTCGAAATATATGAAGGTAAACTACAATAAAAAACATACTAGCACCATTTGCATGCATATATCGAAGTAACCATCCACCTTTAACATCTCGCATAATATGTTCTACGCTTAAAAAAGCAAGATCAACATGTGGGGTATAATGCATAGCTAAAAAAATACCAGTTAAAATCTGAATAATTAAACAAATACCTGCTAAAGAACCAAAACCCCACCAGTAACTCAAATTACTTGGGCTTGGATAATCTACTAAATGATCTGTAAATGTAGACAAAATTGGTTGTTTAAGAATTGATAATCGTCGAGTCATATTTTATTATATTATTGTTTTATTATGTTTAACTAGGTAGCCAATCAAATGCTACAAGTACACTCGCAACGAACACTACCCAAGCTAATGAAAGAGGAAGAAAAACTTTCCAACCAAGTCGCATAAGCATATCATATCGATATCGTGGAAACGCAGCGCGTACCCAAATATAAATAAATAGGAAGATAAGTACTTTAGCACTAAACCAAACGCTTCCTGGTATTATTGTAAATAACGGTATATTTGCGATAGGTAACCAGCCGCCTAAAAATAAAAGTGTACACAAACTACTCATTAAAATCATATTTGCATATTCACCAAGAAAAAATAAAGCAAAACCCATCGAAGCATATTCGACATTATATCCAGCTACAAGTTCAGCTTCAGCTTCAGGTAAATCAAAAGGAGCGCGATTTGTTTCGGCAAGGCATGAAATAAAAAACATGATTAATAAAGGAAATAGTGGTATTGCAAACCATATTTGTTTTTGTGCTAAAACTATTTCACTAAAATTACATGAACCTACACATATAAGTACTGTTATTATGATTAAACCAATAGATACTTCATAAGAAACCATTTGAGCTGCTGATCTTAACGCACCTAAAAAAGCATATTTTGAGTTACTTGACCAACCTGCTGTAATAATACCATAAACTCCTAATGATGAGATGGCGAAAATATATAATATACCTACGTTTAAATCTGATAAAACCATACCATAATCAAAAGGTATTACAGCCCAAGCCACTAAACTTAATGTAAATGTAAGCACCGGTGCCATCAAAAAAATGAAAATATTCGCACTACTTGGCAATATTGGTTCTTTTACCATAAGTTTAAGCCCGTCTGCTATTGGTTGTAATAAACCAAAAAAACCTACAACATCCGGTCCTTTTCGACGCTGCATTGAAGCCATAACTTTACGTTCGGCTAGTACTAGAAAAGCAACACCTAAAAGTAACGGTACTATCATTCCCAAAATTTTAGCAAGACTGATCCAAATCATTTTTTTTGTTACATATTTTTTTACTCCTCCTAGAATCAAGATTGAACGTTTTAATTTATTTACTTATCATTTTTAGTAAATCTGTTATCATAATAAAAATCAACTGAGCATTTTTTTTGTAAGTTATATAAATTAGTTTCAAGTTTTGAAGATTCAATGTATAACTTTATTACTTCGATTTCCAAGTACTTGCAAAATCAAAGTAACGAAATTCTTGAGCCATTTCTATAGGTTCTGAAATTACTCGTTTTTCAGAATCGTCATAACGTACTTCAACATAACCACTTAATGGAAAATCTTTTCGTAAAGGATGGCCTTCAAATCCATAATCAGTTAAAATACGACGTAAATCTGGATGATTAGAAAAATATACGCCAAACATATCCCAAACTTCTCGTTCAAACCAACCAGCTGAAGCAAATATAGCAGTAACTGAGTTTACTGGTGTAATTTCATCAACACTAGTGTGAATACGAATACGTGAGTTATATTGAACACTTAATAAATTATAAACAATTTCAAATCTTTGTTTGCGAGAAGGATAATCCACAGCGGTTATATCTACACAAATTTGAAAACGTGCGTTTGTATGATGTTTTAAAAAATATAATAATGGAACTATATAATCAGAATCAATATATAATATACTCTCATTTTTTGAGATTTGTGCTTTTTTTATCCATAAAGGTAAAGTAGCTATTAAATTTTGAACAAAATTGTGCATTAGATTCATTTGTTTTTTGTCAATGCGGATAAACCTGATAAACTATAATATTTTGACTGTAAAAAATACAAAATGTTTTGATATAAAACATTTTTATTTACCTCTGTTGTTCTTTCTACATCCACGTGATTTACTTTAGTAAAATCATATTGTGCATGTAATAAAACTAACTCCTTTGGAGCCTTAACTTCTTTCATAATAGAAGCATTATTACCATAAAATATACATGAAGACTGTTTAAACAACATCTTGATTTTATGGTCTAGCAATCGATTTTTAATATTTCGAACTTTCAATTTGTTTTTACAATGAAAGACAAATACATATGGGTTATTTATCAACAATTGTTGATATTTCTTTTCAAAAAAATATTTACGTAATCTCATATTTTATACATTTGGAGCCTTCTTTGGAAGGTCCACAACACGTTGCAGCTACGCTTTTACAACCTAAAAGTGTTCGACGCAGCAAAACAGAACAGTATGCGGATATGCTTCAAAGAAGGCTTGGGCGAATAACGGGATTTGAACCCGTGTTTTCAAATTCACAATCTGACACTCTAACCTATTAAGTTATACTCGCCCTGCTTATGTTACTTGCAACACAAGCTCTCCTTTTATCTTCTCACTCCGCTCGAGTCTTCCAGGAAACAGAAAGGCTCAACCTGCGGCAGAGGCTAACTTGTTAGAGGAGAGACGCTTTTTTTCGCGAGAGAGTAGCAAATAGCTACAGAATCGCAACAAGGAGCTACAAAAACACGAAGCAGCTAAACAAAAAAATATGCTTTGAAAAACAAAACTTTGCAACTAAGGAGAGAATAGACTGATAACTTGTTACGGGTAACAACTCAAAAACGAGTTCAAAGAAGACGAGAGATATTAGCTCTTTACGGAGCTACGAACATGCGCACTATCGGACTTGAACCGATAACCTTATAAGGATGTGATTTTAAGTCACAAGCGTATACCAAATTTCGCCAAGCGCGCTTCTCTTGAACTCAGATACTCGCTTGGTGAAATGGTAAACACGACAGACTCAAAATCTGTTTCTACGGATTATCGGTTCAAGTCCGATAGCGAGTACCTAAAATAAAAAAAAATTCGATGTATTTACTTATAGTATTATTGCCTTTGCTAGGCTGCAGCATTGCAGGATTTTTTGGGCGTTTTATAGGCTCACGCGGATCTGCAATTATAACTACAACATGTGTTTTATTCTCCGCAATTTTCAGTATTGTAGCATTTTATGAAGTGGCATTGAGTGGCAGTACTTGTACTATTCGAGTAGCTCCATGGTTTTTTTCTCAAATGTTTGATGCTTCTTGGGGATTTCTTTTTGATACTTTAACTTGTGTAATGTTAATTGTAGTGACAGTTGTGAGTACTTTAGTGCATATTTATTCGATATCTTATATGTCTCACGATCCACATCTTTCACGTTTTATGTGCTATTTGTGTGTGTTTACTTTTTTTATGTTAATGCTTATAACAGGTGATAACTTTATTCAAATGTTTTTAGGTTGGGAAGGTGTTGGTCTTGCTTCCTATTTATTAATTAATTTTTGGTTTACTCGTCTTCAGGCAAATAAATCTGCAATAAAGGCGATGTTAGTGAATAGAGTAGGAGATTTTGGTTTAGCTCTTGGTATTATGGCTTGTTTTGCAGTATTTCAAACTGTAGATTTTGCCACAATTTTTGCATGTGCTAGTTCAAAAGTTTCAGATGTTTTTTTATTTTGTAATTTTAAAGTTCACGCGCTTACTCTAATATGCTTGCTTTTATTTGTTGGTGCTGTAGGTAAATCTGCTCAACTAGGATTACATACTTGGTTACCTGATGCAATGGAAGGTCCTACGCCAGTATCTGCATTAATTCATGCGGCTACCATGGTTACCGCTGGTGTTTTTATGATAGCACGATGTTCTCCTTTATTTGAATATTCAAGTTTTGCGTTACTTGTAGTAACTGTTTTGGGTGCTATGACTTGTTTCTTTGCAGCTACAACAGGTATTGTACAAAATGATTTAAAACGAGTTATAGCTTATTCTACATGTAGTCAATTAGGTTATATGGTATTTGCCTGTGGTATTTCGAATTATGCATTAGGAGTTTTTCACTTAGCAAATCATGCTTTTTTTAAAGCATTACTTTTCTTAAGTGCAGGATCAGTTATACATGCATTAAGTGATGAACAAGATATGCGAAAAATGGGTGGACTTGCTAACTTATTACCATTAACATATAGTTTAATGCTTATAGGTAGTTTATCATTGATTGGATTTCCTTTTTTAACAGGTTTTTATTCAAAAGATGTTATTTTAGAATTAGCATATTCAAAGTATACACTTCATGGTAATTTTGCTTTTTGGTTGGGTAGTATTTCTGTATTATTTACTTCATATTATTCATTTCGTTTATTATTTTTAACTTTTTTAGTACCCTCAAATAGCTTTAAATCAGCTATAGCAAAAACTCACGATGCGCCTTTTTTAATGGCTTTACCTTTAATGATTTTAGCTTTGGGTAGTATCTTTGTGGGTTATTTTACAAAAGATATGATGATAGGTTTAGGTACTGATTTTTGGGCTAATTCAATATTTATATTACCAAAGAATGAAATACTAAGTGAATCTGAATTTGCAACACCTATTTTTATAAAATTCTTACCATTAATTTTTAGTACTTTTGGTGCTTTTTTTGCTTATTACTCAAATCTGTTAAGCCCTAGTATGTCTTTTAAGACAAGTGCAGTAGGTCGACGTATTTATGCTTTTTTTAATAAGCGATGGCTTTTTGATAAAGTTTATAATGTTTTTGCAAAAGCTTTATTAACTTTTGGTTATGAAGTTTCTTTTAAAACATTAGATAAAGGTGCTATAGAACTTCTTGGTCCTTATGGATTGACTTCAGCTTTTCGTGTATTATCAAAATCAGTAAGTACACTACAAAGTGGATATGTATATCACTATGCTTTTATAATGTTAATCGGTTTAACTTTTTTTATAAGTATAATAAGTCTTTGGGATTTGATTTCATATTGGATTGATAACAGACTTTACTTTATTTATATTATAAGTTTTGTTTTATTAAGTTTTGAACACGATTAAAAAAAAGAAAATCAAATGGTTTTAAGTTTAAGTTATCTTATTTTGTTACCCTTATTAGGTAGCGTATTATTACTTGTATTACCAGACTCTAATATTCGCTTAATTAAAAGAGTTGGTTTGAGCATTTCTTTAATCACTTTTGTTTATTCACTTTTGTTCTGGATATGTTTTGATAATTCTTGTACTAAATTTCAATTTGTAGAACAAATACCTTGGCTATCTTTTTCTAATATCAATTTTTATTATGGTATTGATGGTATATCTTTATTGTTTTTAATACTAACAACATTTTTAGTACCAAGTTGTCTATTAGTTGGTTGGTCAAGTATTTCAAAGTATCAACGAGAATACTTTGTAGCTTTTTTAGTATTAGAAGCATTTATGCTTGCTGTTTTTTGCATGCTAGATGTATTATTATTTTTCGTATTCTTTGAAAGTGTATTAATTCCAATGTTTATTATTATAGGAGTATGGGGCTCTCGACAAAGAAAAATTCGAGCTGCTTATCAATTTTTCCTATATACTTTATTTGGATCTGTTTTTATGTTATTAGCTATTTTATTTATATATTTTCAAACAGGTACTACAGATGTACAAATATTATATAGTACTGAATGGAGTACACGACGCCAAATTTTATTATTTATAGCTTTTTTTGCATCTTTTGCCGTAAAAATACCTATGGTACCAGTTCATATATGGTTACCTGAAGCACATGTAGAAGCACCTACAGCAGGTTCTGTTATTCTGGCGGGTATTCTTTTGAAATTAGGTACTTATGGTTTGCTACGTTTTTCTATGCCAATGTTTCCAGAAGCTACAGCTTATTTTACTCCTTTTATCTATACATTAAGTGTGATAGCGATAATTTATACATCGTTAACTACATTACGACAAATTGATTTAAAAAAAATTATAGCGTATTCTTCTGTAGCTCATATGAATTTTGTAACGATTGGTATGTTTAGTTTAAATGTGCAAGGTATTGAAGGAAGTATTTTACTTATGTTAAGCCATGGATTAGTTTCTTCAGCTTTATTTTTATGTGTTGGTGCACTCTATGATCGACATCATACTCGATTGGTTAAATATTATGGTGGTTTGTGTAGTACTATGCCTATATTTTCATTGATTTTTCTATTCTTTACTTTAGGAAATATGAGTTTACCTGGCACAAGTAGTTTTGTAGGTGAATTTTTAATTTTAGTAGGCGCTTTTCAAAGTAACACAAGTATCGCTACTTTAGCTGCAATCGGAATGGTTTTAGGTGCTGCTTATTCTATTTGGTTGTACAATCGTGTAGTATTTGGTAATTGGAAACATATCCATAATTTTACAGATTTAAATAGACGAGAGTTATGCCTAATTGCACCTTTTGTAATAGGAGTTCTGTGGATGGGTATTTATCCTGAAATATTCTTAGATTGTATGCATTCATCAGTGAATAATCTTATATCTATGACAACGAAATGATAAAAAACGAGAATAAAAATGTTTGATCAAGACTTTGTAGCAATATTGCCTGAAATTTTTCTTATTAATGCAAGTATTATTCTTTTAATGTATGGTGTTTTTTGTAGAAGTCGTTTTATTATACGAAACATTGCTTGGTTAGGATTACTTAGTATTATTGTAACACTTTTGTTACATGTTAATAATGTCTGTACTACAGCAAATCTTTTTTACAATAATTTAATTTTAGATAATTTTACTTTTTATTGTAAAATGTTTTTATTACTTAGTACAGCAAGTGTAATTCTTATGTGTTTAGATTATTTTAAACAAGAAAATGTTTATGCTTTTGAATCAATTATATTAATTTTATTTTCAACTTGCAGTATGTTATTAATGATATCCGCTTATGATTTAATCACAATGTATTTAGCAATTGAATTACAAAGTTTATGTTTTTATGTTATTGCTGCATCACAACGAAATTCTGAATTTTCAACCGAAGCTGGTTTAAAATATTTTCTACTTGGTGCATTCTCTTCAGGAATCTTACTTTTTGGTTGTTCCCTACTTTATGGATTTACTGGTGTTACAAATTATGAAGAATTAGCTAAAATTATGTTATCTTTCTCTTCTTCAAATACACCAGGAATGCTAGCTGTTGCTATTTTATTTATAGCCGTAGGTTTCCTATTTAAAATCACTGCAGTACCCTTTCATATGTGGGCACCTGATGTTTATGAAGGATCTCCTACTTATGTTACTGCATTTTTTTCTATTGCACCAAAAATTGCAATTCTTGCAAATATGTTGCGTATTTTCGTATTTAGTTTATATGATCCAACATGGCAACAATTATTCTTTTTTTCAAGTGCTGCTTCTATGATCGTAGGTGCTTTAGCTGCTATGTCACAAAATAAAATAAAAAGATTATTAGCTTATAGTTCTATAGGTCATATAGGATATATTTGTATCGGATTTTGTTGTGGTACTCTTGAAGGAATAGCTTCATTACTTATTGCCTTATTTATATATATTTGTATGACAATCAATGTATTTGCTGCTATTTTATCTTTACGTAAAAACACTTTCAAATATATAGGGGATCTTGGAGGATTATCACGAACAAATCCAGTTTTAGCAATAACTCTAGCTATTACTATGTTTTCATATGCCGGTATTCCACCTTTAGCCGGATTTTGTAGCAAATTTTATTTATTTTTTGCTGCATTAGGTAGCGGATTAGGATTATTAGCATTTATAGGTGTTGTTACTAGTGTTATAAGTTGTTTTTATTATATACGTTTTGTTAAAATCATGTATTTTGATACAGCTTGGATACTTTTTGAACCAATGGATCGTGAAAAATCTTTAATCTTGGGTATTACTTTATTGTTAATTTTATTTTTTTTTCTATATCCTTCACCTCTGTTTTTGATTACTCATCAAATGGCCTTACGTCTGTGTTTTTAAAATTCTTATAGTATCCTGCGAATCCTCCTCCCCCCGAAAGGGGAGAAGTCTGTAGCCTTAGTTACCCGCGAAGCTCCAAAAGAGGCTCCAAAGGAGAGGACGCCTACAGTACAGATATACAACTTTTGTGCGAACCCCGTCCCCCCAAGGGGGGAGCGAGTGCCCCTTCTTTGAATCCATTATTTTCAAGTGTTCTTCGAACTGAAGCGAGAACGTTACAGTGAGACATTTAAAAACGCTCCGAAGGAGTTCGTAATTCGCTATGCTCACTATCCTAAAGTGACCACCAGCGATAATGTGAAAAACTACGATTTGCTTCGGCTAATTTATGAAGTTCATCACGTTTTTTTCGTGCAAATCCCGTTTTTTTTGAAGCTTCTAAAATTTCTGCAGCCAATTTATGACTAAAACGTGTACCTTTTGATCGGTCGGGAAATGATACTCGAACAGAGGGTCGTTTCTTTGCAGCTTCTAGAATCCATCGAATTGCTAATGTTTGTTGACGATTTACCGAAATAGTACTAGGTATCCATTGTGTAGAACCAGCTATTCGTATTTTTTTTACTTCCAATAAAGGTTGAACATTAGATATAGCTTGAAACAAATAATCAATTGTGATTTGAGTCGGTTTGTGTTTATCTTTTTCGTCCGAAGGGGGAAGACTTTCTCGTAATACTTCAATTGTTTGAAATAAAATTTGACGAGATTTTGTTTTTTTACCTTGAGTCATTAAGATATTCACAAATTTATGAATTAATGCTTTTTGATTTGGATTCAATTCATGAATCAATGATAAAATGGAGTGTGTCATTCGATTAACGTTTTGTATGAGATTTTGTACCATACTTTGATCTGCCTCTTCGTCGTCCAACAACTGCTTGCAAATCTTTAACACCACGAATACAATGATACTTTACGCCTGGTAAATCAGGAACACGACCACCTCTTATGAGTACAATAGAATGTTCTGATAAATTGTGACCTTCTCCTGGAATATAAGCTATAATTTCATTACGATTTGTTAAACGTACTTTTGCTATTTTTCTCAACGCAGAATTTGGCTTCTTAGGTGTTCGTGTTGATACACGTAAGCAAACTCCTAGTTTTTGCGGAGCACCACCTAAAGCACGAGTTCGTGAAGTGCGATATTTTGTTTTACGACCTTTGAGTACTAATTGATTTAAGGTAGGCATTTTTTGAAATTTTTGTTTTTTAAGCGGAAAAAGGGATTTGAACCCTCAACTTTCTCGTTGGCAACGAGATACTCTACCATTGAGCTATTTCCGCTTGAGCCTAGGCTGATTCGAACAGCCGACTTTACGCTTATCAGGCGTATACTCTAACCAACTGAGTTATAGGCTCGTGTGTTACTTATTTTTTATTCCACTTGGAAGAGGTTCGAGCAGAGTGAAAAGAGCCCCTCCTTCAGAGCCAAAGGGTCCGCAGCACAAACACAAAACACGCAACAGCTATAGAACCGCAACAAGGAGATAGAGAACGTTACAGGAGAGTTGTATTTTAGTGCTGGTAGCACTCAAGCTTGAAATTCTTCTAAGAACCAAAACTTGAGTGCTTCTTATAATAAGTGATCTTCTTTTAAGTCTTCAAAGAAGCAACTCTTCTTGTCCGTAACAAACTACTCTCTCATGTTAAAAAAGTGTAGCTTTTGTTTTTTTCACGTCCTTAACATCCTGTAACAAGTTGCCGTCCGTAACAAATTACTGTAACGTACTCTCTTGTTGGTCGATAACCAAGTTTGGGTAACTTGTTACAGGACAAAAAGGAGGCACCAGAAAAGGAGCCTCTTGTGCTCTCCTTCGGAGCATCTCGTTTTCAGCCTCTCCTTTGGAACCAAATATAGCAGTTCTCACACATTTGTTGCCTGTAACAAGTTAAATAGTTCCAAGAACGTTATGGTTGTTACGCAAAAAGTCATTTTGATTAAATTTATGCTTGTAGCTCAATAGGATAGAGCACCAGACTACGGATTTGGGGGTTGAGAGTTCGAGTCTTTCCAAGCATGTTTGTCCCTTTCGTCTAGAGGCCAAGGACATCGCTTTTTCATGGCGAGGACACGGGTTCAAATCCCGTAGGGGATAATAAACATTGAATAGAGAATACAAAACATGTTTTTTAGTCCACTAGAACAATTTGCAATAATTCCGTTAATTCCTATATCTATTTCATCAAATATTTTTTTATCATTTACTAATTCTTCTCTTTTTATGTTATTAACAATAAGTTTAGTGTTGTTACTATTCCATTTAGTTACTTTAAATGGTGGATATTTAATACCTAACGCTTGGCAATCTCTTGTAGAAATGATCTATGAATTTGTTTTGAATCTAGTAAATGAACAAATAAGTGGACCTGCTAATAAGACACATCGCTTTTTCCCGTTAGTTTTTGTTACATTTACTTTTTTATTATTCTGTAATTTAATAGGTATGATTCCTTACAGTTTTACAGTAACTAGTCATTTTGTAGTTACTCTTGGATTATCTCTTTCTTTATTTATAGGTGTAACAATTGTTGGCTTTCAAACTCATGGATTACATTTTTTTAGTTTCTTATTACCTCAAGGAGTACCTCTTGCATTAGCTCCATTTCTTGTGTTATTAGAATTCATTTCTTATTGCTTTCGAGCGCTTAGTTTAGGTATACGTCTTTTTGCTAATATGATGGCAGGACATAGCTTAGTTAAAATATTAAGTGGCTTTGCGTGGACTATGTTATCTGTTGGAGGACTTATACAGTTTGCCTCAATAGTACCTTTTCTAATTGTTGTTGCTTTGACTGGATTAGAATTAGGTGTAGCTTGTTTACAAGCATATGTTTTTACAATTCTAATTTGTATTTATCTTAATGATGCTATAAATCTACACTAAAAAACATGACTATCTTATTTTGCTTATTTTCAAGTATTGCGCTCGTTTCCGCAGGTATGGTTATAAGTGCTAAGAATCCAGTTCATTCTATTTTGTTTTTAATTTTAGTTTTTTGTAATGCATCAGCATTACTTGTTTTGTTGGGACTTGATTTTTTTGCTATGATTTTTTTAGTTGTTTATGTAGGAGCTATTGCAGTACTTTTTTTATTTGTAGTTATGATGTTAAACATTAATATTGCAGAAATTCATGAAAATGTAGTACGTTATTTACCTATTGGAGGTATTATAGCACTTATTTTTTTACTAGAAATGTTCTTAGTTGTAGAAGGATTGCCTACTTCAACTATTATTCAAGCACCTGCTTACACAATTTTTGCTGAAAAAATTGAAAGTTTAACCAATTTAGAAGCATTAGGTAATTTATTATATACTACTTATTTTTTATTATTTTTAATTTGTAGTTTAATTTTATTAATCGCAATGATTGGTGCTATTGTGTTAACCATGCATAAAACTACAAAAGTAAAACGACAAGATGTTTTTTTACAAAATTCTGTTGATTTTTCAACAACTATTCGAAAAATTCGATAATAGACAATTCTAATCATTCTTTCTCTAGTAGCTCAGTGGTACGAGCAGATGGCTGTTAAGTGCGCTTAATAGGTTGATAAGTTCTAATATATCTTATCTCATATTGGAAACATTGTTGAGAAACAACAGCATGATACATTAATCTTTTTATCATATGGACAGTTTTTGTAGCTAGTAGAATTCTTGTAGTTAACAGGGGAGTTCTACATTTCAACGCTAAAAACTATACTCGGGAGATTCCAAACAAGAAAGAGTCCCCTTGGACTACTTGTTGCAGCTACACTCGCTCTCCTTTGGAGCGACTGAAAATGATATTTGGACCCGCAGGACAAGCACGTACAGACTCGTACTTTGTTCGACCCAAAAGTATACAATCCTAAATGATACAAAATCTTATCAACACAATTAGGGAACGTCGTCCTCCTTTCAGAGTGCAAAAACTCGAATAGGTTCCGAAGTAGAAAAAGAGGAGACGACGTCAGAGTTTCCGCCTCAGGGAAACAGTCTGCTATTGCAGATTAAGAGCCGTGTGCTTGGAAAACTTGCACGCACGGTTCGTAAGTCTATTTGGTCGTTGGTTCGAATCCAACCTAGGGAGTAAAACTTGCTTGACTTAAAAGAAGGCTTGAAAACGCCGAAAGGGCTCCTTTTGTGGTGCCGGATGCAGACGCTCGACTAACAGGAGAGAAGCCTCCAGAGCCAAACTTGGTTATCGACCAGCGGGAGAGGATGTTGCGGATACTTTTAAAAAGAAGAGACATTTACCGAAGGTCCGCTCCTTCAGAGCGTCCTCTTCTGTAGCTACGACGTCCGTAACAAGTGTTCTGTTCTTCGAAGCCTTAATGTACTGTGGACTCAATCTTGTTTTCAGTCGAGTGTCCTCCCCCAAGATCTCTTGGGCAAGGGACCAACGCTCAGAGGGCAATTAGCTCAGTTGGTAGAGTGTCTCGCTTACAACGAGAGTGTCAGCGGTTCAAGTCCGTTATTGCCCAATTTGAAAAAGTCTATGAAAAACATGAATAAACATTCTCACTTCGCTCGAGTGTTCGAGGAAGCAGAGAGTGTAGCGAACTGGTTTGGAGTGACTGAAAACGAGACAGTTGCTCGCAAGAAGAAGAGATTGTTAAAAAATATGATAAATCAATATGATAAAACTATATAATATACTGCGATGTGATGCTGCAGAACCTTGGCAAGTAAGCTTCCAAGATCCAGCAACTCCTATGATGCAAGGCATTATAGACCTACATCATGACATTTTTTTCTTTTTAGTTATTATTTTATTTTTTGTAGTATGGATGCTAGCACGTATTTTATGGCATTTTCATTGGAAAAAAAATCCATTTCCTGAACGAATTGTTCATGGTACTACAATTGAAATAGTTTGGACAGTGTTTCCAAGTATCATTTTAATGTTTATTGCTATACCTTCTTTTGCATTACTTTATTCTATGGATGAAGTGGTAGATCCAGCTATTACAATAAAAGCAATTGGTTTCTTAAAAGGTGGCCAAAAATTATATATATTGAATAAAATAAAAGATACCTGCTCTGATCTAGGAGGAGGTCAAAAAATAATAGGTTCACAGAACACTTGGCCGAAGCAAGATGATTCGAAGAACTGGTTTGAAGCTCTGTAAAGAGTTCTGAGACATATGTGCAAACGATCTTTCCATACTAATAATATACGAGCTATCAAAAGAATTGGCGCTCATAATTTAGATGTTATCTCTGTCATAATCGGATCACTTTTAGGTAATGCTTCTGTTTCTCGAATATCGGGTGAAGGTGTAAGAATTTTGTTTAGATGCTCACATAAAGATTACATGTTTTGGCTATACGAATTCTTCTATTCTAAAGGTTACACAAGCTCTGCGGGCCTACGAGAATATACACGAAAAATAAAGCATACACAAAAAGTATATAAAGGTTATGAATTTAATACATTTACTTTTAGAAGTTTGAATTGGATTTATGAATTATTTTATAAAAAAGGTATCAAAGTGATTTCTATTCGATTAACAGATTATATAACTCCATTAGCATTAGCGGTGTGGATAATGAATAATGGGTTACTTGTTACATCTGGAATTAGAATAGCTACTCCTTGCGGAACGTTAATCGAAGTAACTATTTTAAATGATATACTAAAAAACAAATATAATTTAGATACTACTATACAATCAATTCGGATTGACGCTATACCAAGTAGGCAGAACAGAGACTCCGTAGCTTTGAAGAACGTACACTGTGCTGAAAGTAAAGGCTCAAAAGGCTCGACTGACGGTAGAGAGTTGTTCGCAACAAAGTGTTCAAAAGAACAAGCTTTTGTTAAAAAGAGTAGCTCGCTACAAGAAAGATATTGTATTTATATTAAAAAAAAATCTATTCATAAATTAATTTGTATTGTGAAGCCTTATATGCATAAATCGATGTATTATAAATTAGGTTTAAGGAAAGTGTAATTTGTCTCAAAAAAGTTCTTTTAATCCACACCAAATATATATAATAGTCGTGAGTATTCTTGTTTAAAGATATTCTTAGGATTCGACAGGATCCTAAAAGAATAGAATTCTTTTATTCTTTGGCGACATGAGTGAAAACAGTCAAAATATTATAAAATTTATGTAGCTGCTTGTGCTGTAGCAAGCTACCCAATACCGATTATAATACAAGACTGTCAGTAAATGGTTTTATTTTTTTTCATTTATTGCAACAGACTGGGTCACTTGTGGGTGTTTCCAAAAGAAATGCTTAATGTACAGTCGACACAGAGTATATTTGATTATACTCGCACCAATGGTATTGGAGTTATGAGTATTCAGATTACAATACATCAGATGAGCAAGCTCTTGCTTTTGATAGTTATATGGTACTTGAAGATGATTTAGATATTGGTCAATTACGTTTATTAGAAGTAGACAATCGAATAGTGGTACCTGCAAATACTCATTTACGTATGATTATAACATCAGCTGATGTTCTTCATAGTTGGGCTGTACCGAGTTTGGGAGTAAAATGTGATGCAATACCTGGTCGTTTAAATCAAGCTTCACTTTTTATTCAACGTGAAGGTGTTTATTACGGACAATGTAGTGAATTATGTGGTACTAATCATGGATTTATGCCTATTGTTATTGAAGCAGTAAGTAACGATGATTATGTTACATGGTTAAATGAAAAATTAAGTGCATAAAAAAGAGAACAAAAATGAATACTCAAAAACACGGTTATCATTTAGTAGATCCAAGTCCATGGCCTTTTTTTGGCTCTTTATCAGCATTAGCTACCGTATTAGGTGCTACACTATATATGCACAGTTTCGTCGGAGGAGCGGAACTATTATCATTAGGTCTTGTAAGTGTTATGTATACAATGTTTGTTTGGTGGCGTGATGTTGTACGCGAATCAACATATCAAGGACATCATACATCTGTGGTACAAATAGGACTTCGTTATGGTATGATTTTATTTATTGTGTCTGAAATTATGTTTTTTGTAGCATTTTTTTGGGCTTTTTTTCATTCGTCATTAGCACCTACTGTTGAAATAGGAGCTGTTTGGCCTCCTAAAGGAATTTCTGTATTAGATCCTTGGGCTATCCCTTTCTTAAATACAGTTATTTTATTATCGTCAGGAGCTGCAGTAACTTGGGCTCATCATGCAATGCTTGCAGGTTTAAGAGATCAAACAATTGTTGCACTTATAGCTACAATCGTTTTAGCTGCTATTTTTACAGGCTTTCAAGCTATGGAATATTTAGAAGCGCCATTTACAATATCGGATGGTATATACGGATCAACTTTTTTTCTGGCTACTGGCTTTCATGGTTTTCATGTAATAATAGGTACTATATTTTTAATAGTTTGTGCTGTACGTGCATGGTTAGGACATTTTACAAAAAAACATCATTTTGGTTTTGAAGCTGCTGCTTGGTATTGGCACTTTGTAGATGTAGTTTGGTTATTCTTATTCGTATCCATTTATTGGTGGGGAGGAGCATAGAGTTGAGATAACACTTGAATAAAATCGTGTGTAATTACTGAATAGTGGCTCCGCAAGGAGAGGACAAATATTTTTTTACAAAATTAAAGATTAACAGAATGAACGCAGCAGAATTATCGAGCTTATTAGAATCACGTATTACTAATTATTATACAAAATTCCAGGTTGATGAAGTTGGTCGAGTAGTCTCTGTTGGAGATGGAATTGCACGTGTTTATGGTTTAAATAAAATTCAAGCAGGTGAAATGGTTGAATTTGCTAGTGGAGTTAAAGGTATGGCACTTAACTTAGAAAATGAAAATGTTGGTATTGTTGTTTTTGGTAATGACACTGCTATAAAAGAAGGAGATATTGTTAAACGTACAGGTTCTATTGTTGACGTACCTGTTGGTAAAGAACTTTTAGGTCGTGTTGTTGATGCTTTAGGAGTTCCTATTGATGGAAAAGGACCATTAGGTCACTCTTCACGTATTCGTGTTGAAGTAAAAGCTCCTGGTATTATTTCTCGTAAATCAGTTCATGAACCTATGCAAACAGGTCTTAAAGCTGTTGACAGTTTAGTTCCTATTGGACGTGGTCAACGTGAACTTATTATCGGAGATAGACAAACCGGAAAAACAGCTATTGCTATAGACACAATATTAAATCAAAAGCAATTAAATGCGTCTGCGACTTCAGAAAAAGATAAATTATATTGCGTTTACGTGGCAATAGGTCAAAAGCGTTCAACAGTAGCACAATTAGTTAAAAGTCTTTCTGAAGCTGGTGCTTTAGAATATTCTATTATTGTGGCAGCTACAGCTTCAGATCCAGCACCTCTTCAATTTCTTGCACCTTATTCTGGTTGTGCAATGGCTGAATATTTCCGCGATAATGGTATGCATGCACTTATAGTGTACGATGATTTGAGTAAACAATCTGTAGCATATCGACAAATGTGTTTACTTTTACGTAGACCTCCAGGACGTGAAGCATTCCCAGGAGACGTTTTCTATTTACATTCTCGTTTATTAGAAAGAGCTGCAAAAATGTCAAATGATAAAGGCGCTGGAAGTATGACAGCACTTCCGGTTATTGAAACACAGGCGGGTGATGTTTCTGCTTATATTCCAACTAATGTAATTTCAATTACAGATGGTCAAATATTTTTAGAAACTGAATTATTCTATCGTGGTATTCGACCGGCTATTAATGTAGGACTTTCTGTAAGTCGTGTGGGTTCCGCGGCTCAAATGAAAGCTATGAAACAAGTTTGTGGTAGCTTAAAATTAGAGTTAGCACAATATCGTGAAGTTGCTGCTTTTGCTCAATTCGGATCAGATCTTGATGCATCAACACAATATCTTTTAAATCGTGGTGCTCGATTAACCGAAGTATTGAAACAAGCTCAATATAGTCCTCTTCCTATTGAAAAACAAATCGTAGTAATTTTCGCTGCGGTTAAGGGTTATTTAGATTCAATAGCAATTTCAAGTATTGGCGAATATGAACAACAACTATTGAAAGCGGTTCCTGTTGAATTACTTTCAGCTATTCTTAAAGAAAAAAATATGACTGAAACTATCTCAGCAGAACTTGCAAATTTTTGTTCAACATTTACTGCAAATTTTAACGCGATAAACTAGACAAACCAATTACTACATGCTTACGTAGCTTAGTATATAAAGCGTTCTTTTACTAAAAGAACAAGTGTCCGGTTCAAATCCGGTCGTAAGCTACTCGAGAGATTTCACATGACTAAAACAAAACAAATAAAAAATTTTACTTTAAACTTTGGACCTCAACATCCTGCAGCACATGGCGTTTTACGTTTAGTGTTGGAAATGAATGGAGAAGTTGTTGAACGTGCAGAGCCACATATTGGACTTCTACATAGAGGTACTGAAAAATTAATTGAATATAAAACTTATTTACAAGCTTTACCTTATTTTGATCGTTTAGATTATGTATCTATGATGGCTCAAGAACATGCATATTCATTAGCTGTTGAAAAATTGTTAAATTGTGAAGTTCCTTTACGAGCACAATATATTCGCGTAATGTTTTGTGAAATTACACGTATTCTTAATCATTTATTAGCATTAACTACTCATGCAATGGATGTCGGTGCATTAACTCCTTTTTTATGGGCTTTTGAAGAACGAGAAAGATTAATGGAGTTTTATGAACGCGTCTCTGGAGCAAGAATGCATGCAGCTTATATACGTCCAGGTGGAGTAGCACAAGATCTTCCTTTAGGTTTAAGCGAAGATATTTACAAATTTACACAACAATTTGCTTCACGTATTGACGAATTAGAAGAGATGTTAACAAATAATCGTATTTGGAAACAACGTTTAGTTGATATAGGTGTTGTAACAGCACAAGATGCTCTAGATTGGGGTTTTAGTGGTGTTATGTTACGTGGTTCTGGTATTAACTGGGATTTAAGAAAAGCAGCTCCTTATGATGTATATCAACAACTAGATTTTGATGTACCTGTAGGAACTCGAGGTGATTGTTATGATCGTTACTGTATTCGTGTAGAAGAAATGCGTCAAAGTTTACGTATTATAGCACAATGTCTTAATGCAATGCCTACTGGCATGGTTAAAGTGGATGATCGTAAAATAACTCCTCCATCACGATCACAAATGAAACAATCTATGGAATCTCTTATTCATCATTTTAAACTATACACTGAAGGAGTTTCAGTACCTGAAGGTAGTACTTATACTGCAGTCGAAGCACCTAAAGGAGAATTTGGTGTCTTTTTAGTAAGTAATGGTACAAATCGTCCTTATCGTTGTAAAATAAGAGCACCAGGTTTTGTACATCTACAAGCATTAGATTTCATGTCTAAACATCATATGCTAGCTGATGTAGTAACTATTATAGGTACTCAAGATATAGTTTTTGGAGAAGTGGATCGATAAAAGAATGCGTGCTAAAATTTTCATTTGCATAAAATCTGTGCAAAAACTACTTTCTAAGCGAAGTATAGGATTACCAAAAAAGTATACTCTATATACACTTATAAGAAGTCCTCATATAGATAAAAAATCGCGAGAACAATTTGCAATGAAAATACATCGAACATTACTTGTGTTTGAAAGCGATATTACTACTTTGAGAGACCATTTTGAATCTCTGAAATATTATGCATTACTTGGTGTTCAAATACGAATCACTTTTGTATACAAAATAAGATTATAATTTATGAAAAACTTGATTTTCAATTGGAAAAAAAAAACAGCAGGTCGTAATTCTTCAGGTTCTATTACAGCTTTTCATAGAGGTGGCTCTCCCTTAAGACGAAATTTTAGAAAAATTGATATGAAAAGATTAAGTGATACAAACTCAGGCGGTATCATTGAAACTATTGAATACGATCCTAATCGTTCTGCAAATATTGCACGTATTCGATGGGTAACTTGTTACACTCCCAAGGAGGAGACAAGTTACCGTTTCAGTTATATTATAGCTTTTGAAGGTGCAAAAAAAGGATATAAAATAAACAATAACAATACAACAATAGGTTCTTGGAAACCTTTACAAGATATACCTATTGGTACCCGTATTTACAATATTGAAACAAATTTTGGCGAAGGTGCTAAATATTGTCGCGCAGCTGGAAGTTCCGCTGAACTTATCGATAAAATCGAAGAATCGAATTTGGCTATAGTGCGCTTAGCTTCTGGATTACAAAAATCAATTCATTTACAATGTCGTGCTACAATCGGACGTGCTATGTTACCAGATATACAACAACTAAAAAAAGCAGGACAAAATAGATTGCTCGGTCGTAGACCCATTGTTCGTGGTGTCGCAATGAATCCTATTGATCATCCTCATGGAGGACGAACTAAAGGTGGACGACCATCAGTATCACCTTGGGGTAAACTTACTAAATCACCTCGTAAAAAAAAAAAAATAAAGTAAAAAAATGGCACGATCTTTATGGAAAGGCCCTTTTGTGGATGCTCATTTATTAAAAAAACCTGTTCACGCTCGACCAATGGGAGAGGACACTCGATTAAAAAGAGAAGGTTCAACAGAACAAGCTTTTGTTACAAAGAGTAGCTCGCTACAAAAAATTTGGTCTCGACGTTCTTGTATATTGCCACAGTTTGTTGGCAATATCGTTTCGGTTTATAATGGAAAAAACTTCGTGAATTTAAAAATCACAGATGAAATGGTTGGACATAAATACGGAGAATTTGCTTCCACACGAAAAATAGCAAAAGTATCGAAAGGTACAAAACACAAAAAAACATGGCGCAAAAAGTAAATCCTATTTCTCTTCGATTAGATGTGAACCGTTCTTCTGATTCTCTTTGGTTTAGTGATTATTATTATACAAAATTATTATACGAAGATCTTAATTTGCGAGAATATTTCAATTCAATTCATAAAATGGTTACACGATGTATTATTCATCGTTCATTTGGTTTATATACTTGTATTCATTTATTTTGTTTACCACGTAAACGACGTAAGCATAAAGTCTCACGTCTCCTAAACAGTGTTACGAAGGAGCAAGCAACTGTTTCTATGCGTGCTGCAACAAGTACCCCTCAGTCCAAATCTGATGACTCTCTTCGCATCAACGTGAAGATGGGTAGCTTGCTACAGGGCACTAACGGAAGGGAGTTGGAGCCTGTGTTACATTTCTTTGTGCTTTATTTGATTTTTTGTAAACGAAATCAAATTGAATTTAATAGTATTCATTTTACTCGACTAGTACGTCCTATTGCACGTGAGCTTTTGTCTAACACAGCGCACGTAGATTTTGGATCTTCCGTTTTTAAAAAAACACGTTTTTTAAATTTGTGCTTAACAAATCCTATTCAGTTATCTCATCGCAAGTTATCCTTTGGCTCTGAAGGAGGCAACACTTTGAATCAAGTCTCGTTTGGAGCCACAACGACAATACGTGTAATTCGTTTGGCTTCTATGTATCAAAGTGCTGCGTCTATAGCTGCGGATATTGTACAAAAAATTGAGTCTAAAAAATCTTTTCGTTCTATATGCAAATTCTTGTTTTCAAACTCTTTTGGAGCATCAATTAAAGGAATTCGTATAGCATGTTCGGGTCGATTTAATGGCGCTGAAATAGCAAAAACTGAATGTCGAAAGTACGGTGCTAGTCCTTTTCATGTTTTTTCGGAAAAAATAGATTATGCTCAAACAAAAGCATCAACACCTTATGGTATAATGGGTATTAAAGTTTGGGTATGTTATAAATAAATTATAAAAATTAAGAATATGATACGTACAAAATATCGTAAATATCAAAAAGGGAAATGTCGTCAAAACATTTATAACTGTAGTTTACACTTTGGACGTTATGCAATCCAAAGTTGTGAAACGGGTATCGTTCGTGCACAAACTATAGAAGCAACTCGTCGGGTTCTTAGTCGAAAATTTCGTTTAAGTGGTTCCCGTGCACAAATTTGGATAAGAATTTGTGCCAATGTACCCATAACTCGTAAACCAACAGAAGTACGTATGGGTAAAGGTAAAGGAAATCCCGCGGGATGGGTTGCACGTGTATCAAAAGGACAAATTCTTTTTGAAATGGATGGCGTTACTTTGTCGAATGCTCAATCAGCGGCTCGATACGCTTCGCATAAACTTAATGTAGCTACAAAATTTGTTCAATGGAAATGAGACTTTATTATCATTATTTAAAAAGTTTAAGACAGGATTTATTACTTAAATTTAATTATCAGAATTGTTATGACGTTACTCAATTACAACGTATTCATGTTACATCACTTGATGCCGCTGAATTATTAAGCGGTTTGCGTACTAGTACATTAAGAGGTTGGCGTGCTTATAATTTTTTAGAAAAAATAGTAACTATTCTACCAAAACAGCCTGTAAAAATTACTGAGAATTGTATTTATATAACCATGTCTCATGAGCGAGATGCTTCTTATTATGCTGGAACTTTTACTTGTGTCATAGTTACTTCTGCAAAATCTCAACAGGAAACACAAGTTTTTTGGAGTGGTATTCAAACTAAAATGAATAGACATAAAATATGAAAATAGAACGAGACAAAAAGCGTAGATCGCAAGTACTTAAATATGAATTAAAGCGTAAAATATATAAGGCTATTTGGAAAGATCAAAATGTTCCATCTAATGTACGATATGCTTTTTTTGAAAAATTAAATAAATTACCTCGAAATAGTTCATCAGTACGAGTACGAAATCGTTGCATTTTCACTGGTCGAGCACGATCAGTTTATAGCACATATCGTATGTCACGTATTGTTTTTCGTAATTTGGCATCAAAAGGTTTATTAATAGGTATAAAAAAATACAGTTGGTAATGAAAAAATTATGTTTTTGTTTTTTAGAAATTCATGGAGTAGGGTATAGGGCTAGTATTCTTGACGAACAACTTTGTTTAAAACTTGGCTTTAGTTCGGAAATCAAAATGCCTATACCTTCAGATATTAAAATTTTTTGCTTAAAACCTACCTTAATTTGTTGTGTAGGTACTTCCAAAATCAATGTAACACAATTTGCGGCCCAAATACGAAAACTTAAACCACCAGAAGTTTATAAAGGTAAGGGTATACGTTATAAAATAGAAACACTTATAAAAAAACAAGGTAAAAAACGATAAATGCGTACTTTTTCAACTTATGCCTTAAGTGCATTAACTAATAATAAAAAACAACTAAGGTTTGCTTTAATTCAATTATACGGTATAGGTCGAGCAAAAGCCTCTTTTATTTGTTCGCTTTTAGGAGTATCTCCTTTTATTAAAGTAAATCAACTTACACGATTTCAAACCGATGAACTAAACAAAATTATCAGTTCAAATTTTTTAATTGAACTTGAATTAAAACGAATTGTTCAAACAGATATACGAAGACTAGTTACTATTGGATGCTATCGCGGACTTCGACATATCGCAGGTCTACCTTTAAGAGGACAGCGCACGCATACCAACGCAAAAACAGCTCGTCGATTACAGTTAAAATTACGATAAAAATGGCAACACAAAACGGCATCGCCTATATTCAATCCACTTTAAATAATACAATCATTACAATAACAGATAGCAAAGGACATATAAAAGTATGGTGTTCCTCTGGCTGTGTTGGCTTCAAAGGAAGCAAACGTAGCACAAATTATGCGGCTCAAGCCACAGCCGAAAAAGCTGCAGCTAGTGCAAAAAAACATGGTATCAAATTTGTTAAAGTTCGAATCAAAGGACTAGGGTATGGTAAAGATTCATCCCTTCGTGGTTTACAAATAGCAGGTCTTAAAATTACTCATCTTTGGGATGTTACACCAATACCACACAATGGTTGTCGTCCTCCTAAAAAACGTCGCGTTTAAAAATTCTTTTAAGTTATTAAAGAATTGCTAAACGTGATGCCCGGGCTTATAGTTTAATTGGTTGAAACGTACCGCTCATAACGGTAATTTTGTAGGTTCAAGTCCTACTAAGCCCCAAACATTCTTCTAACAAGTTAGCCTGTACCAAGCTACCGACTGTAACGTCCTCTCCCGCTGGTCGAGCCTCTTGTCCTCTTCTTTCTCTTTTTCAATCCCGTGTAGCTCCTTCGTCGCTACCAACCTTTCGAGGGTATATAGCTCAGTTGGTAGAGCATTGGGCTTTTAACCTAATGGCCGCAGGTTCAAGTCCTGCTATACCTAAGCGGCTATGGCGAAATTGGTAAACGCGTCGGATTTAGGTTCCGATTTTTTGGGGGTTCAAGTCCCTCTTGCCGTAGGTTTTGTTTCTATTACAAAAATTTCAGGATGGATGTCTGAGTGGTTTAAAGTATCAGTCTTGAAAACTGACGCATCGAAAGGTGTCGGGGGTTCGAATCCCTCTCCATCCTGTCTCGTCCCTCTTACTAACTTATGCTTGTTGTGCTGCGTTTCTCCTTTGGGAGAGAGTAGCAAACAGTGTAGCAAGCTATGAACACGAGCGTAAAGCGGATATAGATTAAAGGTAAATTGTCTGCCTTCCAAGCAGAGGAGTGTGACAAGAAGTTTCATTTTTCAATGTGGTGTAATTCCACAAGATGTACTCCATCATCTTATCCTATCCTGACATGCGTCCAATGGTAACAAAGAGGTATGAAGCTCAGGAGACAATGTAGTTTTTTAAACGCTAGGATAAAGAGTCCCGCTGTTCGTATGTAATAAGTCATTCGATAGTCGCTAGACAAGAATAGGATGCGTAGCGAGCAGCACTCCACTGAAAACAGAGGAGCTATGGGCCCATCACCTTAAGGATAGCGCAAAGCGAATCAAAATACGAGGCTTCGTCTAACGAGAAGAGAATACGGCTTCTCTTCGTATTCTTGTGGAGTATTTTTTTATCGTCGAAGTAAATTTTGAATCCATCTAAGATATGATGTAATGTCCACAATACGTTGTGGACGCTCCAAAGTGTTGCGTAGCAACCCAAAGGAGAGTGAAAAATGAAAAACTTGGTAAGCCCGTAAGGTTCCGCCACATAGCGGAGACACTTAAGTAATTTTTTGTAACACCTTGCGGGTAAAGGACATCTCAAAAAGCTAATGCCTATATGTAATGTATAGGATAGGATAAACTACAAACTCGTTTAGAGCCATTTAGTAGATAATCTAGGTCGAAAGACCGCTGACTTGAGTATGGGTGATTGTCCTCTTCTTCGAAGCCTCTTTCGAGTGTTTAACGTAACTGTCCGTAGCGGGCTACATAACGTAACAAAACACTACGAATGCTACGGGGAAAAAGGAAATTGCTTGAGCCGTATGAAAAGAAATTTTCATGTACGGTTCTGTGGGGGGGAAAGCTTGAAAAAGCCTACCTATCCCAACTATGGGTTCGATTCCCGTTATCCGCATCAATAAAAAGTAATAAAATGAAATTTAAAATAAGTCGACAAATAGGAGAAAATATTTGGCAGACAAAAAAACTAACTACTCGACAAAAACGGATTTTATTAAAAATTAGACGTCCTTCAGCAAAATCAAATTTTTTTCAAAGATTTCAAACATTTCGTAAATTACGTATATTCTACGGTACTAAACCGAAACAAAGTTTATTAAATATGGAGAAAAGACTTGATGTTATTTTAGTTCGTATGAATTTTTGCTCTAATTTATCAACTGCAAGGCAATGGATTAACCATGGCTTTATTAAAGTCAATTTTTCAAAAGTGACTATACCAAGTATGCTATTAACAAATGGTGATATTGTTTCTGTTTGTAAAAATTTTATACCTTTTGTAAAAAAAAACATGCAGAAAATACGTGTGTTTAAAAAACACAAGTTAAGTCATCTAGAAGTAAACTATAAATTATGCATTGGTATTCTTTTATTTGAGCCACAGTCTGTTATCTTTCCTTCATATTTTGAACGAAATATTATCAGTACTTTACGTCGAGGATGAAAGCGTTCGACTGAAAGCAGAGAACCAACTTAGAGGATTAAGTCAAGCTAAACCTAGAGAACATGATAAAAGGCTCCGAAGGAGAGGGCACAGAAAATAAACTACTCGCAAGTCTACATAACTTGTGCTCGAAACGTTGATAGCGACGAAGCAGTTACAGTTTTACTTTAAACTGCTTCGTAGCGTTACGGACGCTACAAAACACCAGCTAAAATTTTACAACGTAAAAGTGTCCACAGGACACTCGAAGACGGTTGCTAGACAAGAAAAGGAGAATTATAATGTTGTTCGAACACCTTTGGAGTCGTTTAGGCAAGACATACTTAACATTAAAAAAATATAAAAAATAGCTAGTTCAATCATTCCAAATAAGAAAACGAATGTTACAAATTGACACCAAATTTCAGGTGGACTTAATAATGCTGCTATTAGCATTGATAACAATAAAAAAATACGACGAGATTTTATTAAAAAACTTAAATTTACAATACGAGCTTGAATTAAACAAATCATAAATACAGGTATTTGTGAACTCATTATGGATATTGTAAGAAAATGAACTACAAATAAAAGATAATCGAAAATTTTTGGTTGTAGTTGAAAACAGAGTTCTGATGCTTGATTAAAATTATAAAAAAAATACCATAAGTTTGGAATTAAATAAATATACGTTAAATAGAATATACATAAAAAACACAGAGTACTCAAAAATGTAATATGATTATAAAAAGAGCGTTGACTTTTATAACATGATGGAATAAAAAAACACCAAAATTGATAATAAAAATACGGAACACAAAAACACAACGTACAAAACAAAGAGGTAAAAATATAGGCACTAAACGCTTCTGTTATATGAGTACAGATAAAATACTCATGATTGTTAATTATTAGATTTAACAAAGGTTTACTTAATAAATAAATAAATTCTTCAGAATAAATATAGCTAGTTATCAAAGTTATAATAAAGCAAAAAAACATCCATAAAATACGAATTCTAAATTCATATAAAATTAAATGTATTGTTAATTTCATAATATTTTCTGTTTATAAGCATTCTACAGGATTTGAACCTGTGTCCCGCAACTTAGAAGGTTGAAGCTCTATCCAACTGAGCTAAGAATGCACAACTAGTAAAGCTCCCAAAGCTAGCCATCTCCTTCGGAGTCTCTTGTGCTCTCCTTCGGAGCATCCTTTCCTTTGAAGCCTCTCCCGCTGGTCGAGCGTCTCGTTTTAATTCTCGTGTCCTCCCCAAAGGGTTTGAAAAAAAGGCTAACTTGTTAGAGGAGATAAAAGTGTTCGAATACAATCTAGGGAGAGTGGCCGAGTGGTTAAAAGCGATAGACTGTAAATCTATTTTCTTAAGAATACGTAGGTTCGAATCCTTCCTCTCCCAGGGTAGCGAACAGCTACATGAGACTGAAAATAAAAGGTCCCTCCCCCCAAGGGGGGAGTCGGGAACACATTTAGTTGATATCTGGGTTGCTCGCAACACTCGCTCTCCTTTGGCTCCAAAGGAGAGACTTAAAACGAGATGTTTTGAAAAACAGGACGCTCCACCAACGGGAAAGGACAGGAGAGAAGAGAACGGTAACTTGTTACAGAAGAGTTCGAGTTACCCTTTCATTGAATTAATAAATTCTATCGCAATAGTGCCACGAATGCGAAAAGTAATTACTAAAATAGCCAAACCTATTGCCGATTCCGCAGCGGCTACAGTAAGTACAAACAAAGCAAATAATTGACCCATCATATCATCTAAATAAACTGAAAAAACTAAAAAATTTAAATTAACCGCTAGCAACATCAGTTCAATTGACATTAACATAATAAGGATATTTTTTCGATTTAAAAAAATTCCCCAAATGCCTAATAAAAACAGAATCATAGATACAGTTAAAAAATTGACTAACTCCATTACTTTTTAAATACAATTGTTATAATACATATAATACAAACACATATTTCATAATTACAAGGATTAATATACGAAGCAACACTAAAATACATTCTCGAGTTACTTCATTATGAATGTAATCAGATAAAATCTCTTGAATGCCTATTTGCATATGCCAAAAAAGCACCAAATTTAGTACTATAAGTATAGAAACATCTGCAAAAAGAAGTGTTGGAAATAGGATAGCTGCCGTAGCTCGTTGATATAACCAATGGCTCATTAAATAATTCGAATCAAATTTAATATTACTAAACTAACAGCAACGATTAACATAAAAACTCCAGAAAAATATACTTTAGATAAATCTAAAAAAAGACCGTAATCCCAAAGTAAATGTCGTATACCGTTACTCATGTGATAACATACACTAAAAAAAGCTAAATTAAGTACAGTTAAAAACACCCATAATTTATCGTGGCATAAATAAAACCATATTTTGTAAAATGAATAAAAACTCAAATTTATTTGACATATTGGCATACTTAGTGCAAAACTAAGAACAAAAAAAGCTAAAAAAGCTCCTGAAATTCGATGAAAAATTGAAAGAGTTGATGTCAGTTGTGGTTTATAAACTGTAAGATGAGGTGAAAGAGGTCGATTTATTTTCATTACATTTTATTTTTTTTTCAAGGTGACAGGATTCGAACCTATGACCCTCTGTACCCAAAACAGATGCGCTACCAGACTGCGCTACACCTTGACATACTACTCCTTTGTAGCCTAAATTTTTAATCGATTCCTTTCGTACATATAAGATGCTTCATTCTCACATTCTAGCCTACGACCGGATTTGAACCGGACACCTTTCCCTTACCAAGGGAATGCTCTACCTACTAAGCTACGTAAGCCTCTTCGTAGTAAAACTACACTCTTAAAAGTGCAATATCTGTTGTTGCTCACTTCGGAGCAACCGTCTTCGTGCTTTAACACTTGAGCTTCAGAACTTCTCCTTTGGAGCCAAAATATTCTGAAATAAATACAACTCGTTTAGAGCCTAGTTTTTACATTATAAGACGTTCAAATTAACTGAAAGGGTCCGAAGGACACACATGAAACACAGTTTTAACACTTAAATTTCACTTACAGCGGCCCTACGTACGTTTTTTGCTAATACTAATTTAGTTTTGTACTAATTTTTATTTCAGGTACTTTTGCTAATACAATAAAAAGGCAAACTCTTAGTTTATGCTGTACCAATAAGTCGATATGATTATAAAAAACAGAATGTGGGGGAATAGTAATCTAAATATAGAGTACATAGAAATATAAAACAACTATGAAAAAGATAGCTATTCAATTATTCCAAGAAAAATGTCAGTTTTATAATTGAATATAGTAACGAATCATAGAAAAACAGTAGATGTAATAGGCTTCTATAATTAGAATACTAGGAAACTAAGAGTTATAATGTATAAACTTTTTAAGAAATACTAGCGCTAGCATTAACTATTCTTTTAACTAAGATAATGAACATGTGTACAATTTATCTCTCTTAAAAGAATAGTTAATGGCTCCTTCTTTCTTCGGGGCTGGTGATTACCACATAACTTCATCAAAAATTTGACTAATCTCTTCATGTTTGGGTTGATAACGATCATACTTAGCCGTTGTATTAACACTCTTATGGCCAATGATTTGTTGAACACGTTCAATTTTCATAACTTTTAACAAATTAGTTATATAATTAATACGAAACGAATGAGAACTTAATTTTACGTTAAAGTGATTTGCTGCGGGCTTTATAAAATTATTAATACATTTTAACCATATATGTTCATCCACCATAGAACCTTTACTAGTATATCCCAGACACCATTTTTGCCTATCTTGGAAAAACTTTGTATATTCTTTTTGTAGTGAACAAAGCAGTGATATAGCTTTAGGCGATAAAATCACTTTTCGATAGCAGTCGGTTTTAGATTGATAAACCTCTAAATATTGAGTTTTCAAACTTTGCTTTAACATTTTCCATGTAATAGTTCGAAGTTCATTTACCCTTAAGCCTGTACAAAATAAAATAGTTATAACGATTCGGTTTCTATGAAAAACATAGAGACTAGAATGTTTAGCTCGTTTTTGTTTCATTAAGAATTGATAGATTTCAAAATTGATTGGTTGTCGTGGTTGTGTACGTTTTTTTTTCATTTTTTAGTTTTGTTTTAAATTATGACATGTTAATAAAAAAGTGTAGAGAAGTGTGTATTAAGGTTTAAAAAATAACATTAAAGTTACCTTTTGTGTTGTTTTTTGACTAACAAACTCCTCTTTTTCTCCTTTGGACGCAAACGCTCAACCTGCGAGAGAGGAGCCTTACTGGCAACTATAATAGAATGTCTTCCGGACTCATTATGATAATAAGCTAGCAACTGAAATTTAAGATTATCACGATGGGCTTTCATAATATTGACTAAGCTTTTTTCAATTTGAAAACAAAACAAATCATAAATAGAATCAATAAAACCGTACATTAAAAATAGAGCGAAACCACCAAAAACAACAAAAAGGAACAAAAAAGATAAGAGGTATTCAGAATTTAACTAAACTATGATTTCTTTTTTATCATGTTTTTATTTTTTTTCATCTTTTTTATCAATAGTTAAGAATCAAATGTGTCCAAACAACAGGACATTAACATAACACTATAAAGGCCATTATTTAAGAAAATGGCTCTTTATAGTGGTTCTACTTATATGTGCTGTGAATCTTAAATAATTGGCATGTTATGAGACAATGTTGTCTCCCGAAAATGTAAGTTAGTGACATTTACATAACCTTATAAAAGCCAATATCTCTAGAAGTATGCGAAGCACTATTAGGAAGTTATCCCTAACAGAGAAACACATGAAAAAGTGAAAGGTATGGCGAATTTTGTCATATGGTAGATTTCTTACTACGCGAAGGTCCAAAACCGGCCATGAAATCTTGGATACCGTCTCTGGTGTCATATGTCGACTGACTTCAATTTTCGGAGATAACCTGGGCTATGTCAAAACATAATAAAATTAACGATCGATGACAATAAAGAATATAAAACATATGAAAACTAATTATAAATTAGTTAAAAATTTGATTCTTTTTATCCTAATCCTTTGTACTTTTCTAATTGTTTATAGTGGTTTTCCTTTATTAAACGGTTTTTTTGAATTTTGTTTTCCAATAAGAAAATACATAAGATTATTGCCAATAACAGTAGCCCAATTACAACCTGACTTAATGAGCTTTCCTTCTGAAGAAGACCCACCTGAGCAAACAGTACTTAATTAATCATCACAACAAGATCTGACTACAAAGCTGACCGAAATCCAAATATCTGTAAACTCGGCAGCAGAGTTGTCGGAAAGTATTCAACTCTCTGATGCGGAGAAATTGTTAATTAGATTAACCCCTGCTCAACAGTTATTCTATCAAACAGTTTACGAGTCGGGCACACCAACTCGTAAAATCCAATATCATATATTTGATCGTGATCATCATAATTCAAATAATGTTGCTGGTATTTTCGAAACAGCAAAAACTTTTCCTGGATTCACTCAACGTTTAAAATTACTGACTTTTGAATTTCCAAATGATACATATAGATTGGCTCTGCAAAATTTTTATGACTACAATAAAACAGCTTTTTAGCATACACTTTTCTGCTTCAGAAGTTGAAAAATATATGAACATGTTAATGAAACATAACAAAATAGGTTACCCTGACCATTGTGTTTGGTTAGCTACATTGTATTTGGATTTTGTAGGACTTCAGTACAAGAATTTGGATCATTGGAAACTACATCACAAATGTAGAGTAATGAGTTTCGGTAGTAAACTTCCCAGTGAAGTTTTTTTTCAAAGTCCAGCTGTCTTGAATCTTCTAAAGAATGTATTGGATGTTTAAAAAAAAATAAAGGCAATGGAAGAAGGACCGCCACTTCTGTCATATGATTATGATTAATTCCTCTTGTTATTTCAACACTTTCCCCTTGTTGTAATGATTCGAGCAGAACAAACAGCTTATAGGCTGTACAGCCTTTACTCATTCTGGTGCAAATGCGAACATAAAATAATACCAAGCCCAAAGGTGAGTAAAAGCCATTTTCACTGTTTTGGTATCAATGGGAAGATATTTTGCTAACCTCTTCGCTAGAGTGAATGTTGCCGACAAGATGGACCACTTCTAAGGTCGTTTTTAACGCTATGGTGGCTCATATAAGTCACAATATGTGTGATAATGACCTATTGGGTTCCTTATTACTTTTTTAAAGACGTAAACGTTAAGATTATTCATTTTGTTATTGTTATATCTAATCTCTCAATTAACAGAAAACCACATAAAAAGTAATAATTGTATCAAAATTATCAAATATAGTAAGTTTATATTAGTATTTATAATTAATAAGGATTGTCAATGTGAAGGATACGCTGTACTTCAAAATCAAGATAATGTATTCTATGGAAGTCCTATTTTAATTAATGAATCATCTAATTTGCCACCTCAACCTTATTCCTTTGATCAAACCTTATTTATCAAGTTTTTACAAAAATTCCTTGATAAAAAATTAAAAACACAGCAAGGCGAACTTAACTGGCAACGCTTTTTTGTCAAACTTAATCAAAAATGTCTTTATTCCTGTGTCAAAAAAGCTATACAAGCTTATAATCTAGATATTCAAAACCTTGATAATCGATTTTTTTAACAAACATATCAGTTTGTAGGAACCCTATTACTGTTACCTTCGACTGTCACCAAGTGTATCACTATTTCTTATGTCACCATCTTTTAACTATTCATATGCACGAATACTGGTACGTAACTGTATTCGTGTCACTATCTCTGTTACTACTCATACACACTACATAAAAAACACCTACTACAAAATATGTGTTAGAATGTATATCATGCTTGTTTGTCCTACAATTTAATCGTATGCGCTATAAAATATGCTATAAAGTTACGTACTAGTATTCTTGTAATTATGTTTGTAACTATGTGTGTCACTATCTCTTGTGTCACTATGTGTGTCACTATCTATGTTACTACTCCTATGCGCTAATCATACGCACTTTTAGGATATGTATTACGATATGTAATTAGTTGCTACGCAGTATCAATCATTACTATATGTGTTACTTATGTGTTACCATCTTTTACACAAAGTGTCACTATCTTAATTATAACTGTTCATATGCATTATAAACATATGCACTAACCACATACATACTATTACGAGTACTTAGTTGCTACGCAGTATCACTGTTACCATTATTATATCTATATACACATTATAGAAAACCCCACATATGAGCACTTAAAATCGTACATATGACTTCACCTCTTTTTTACGTTATGACTCCTTAGTAATCATTAGGTGTGTTAAAGGTATTGATTGATTATACAAAAGAGAGTAGATAGAAAGATTATTGATGAGAATAATCAGTGTTTGTACTATGTGTTATCGTTTTTGCCATTTTCATATGTTTCAAGAATAGTATGAAACCCATAATTTGTATTGTTACATAATAGAAAAATTTTATTATAAAATTCTGAGAAATCTTTAAAGAAGACTTTATCGCATGCTATGGAGTCTAAAAGAGTTGCTAAAGGACCAATGACACCGCTCCACCAAGGGCATATTTGCTTTTTTGAAGCATCTGTGAATTGTATTTTTCTTTCAAAGACTTTAACAAATAAAGCTAAACGGTCAACCCAACCTTTTACTGTTCTTTGATTTTCTTCAAAATAAGTTTGTAATAATTTGACACCGAAATCTGGGTTATTTAACTTATTACGAAAACGAATTTCAATGCGAGTACCTAATTTCCAGTTATTCTTTTGTTTTCGTTGTTCCAATTTTTTATCATAAAAACAAATTGATATTTCTTGGTGTTTTGAACCAAAGTAAACAGTTTCCAAGAGAATGTTTGAGTCTTTACATTCTACAAATTTTTTGGATCGATGACCAAAAGGACCCTTATAAGCTATACCGTTGATTAAAGCATAAACATACAGACGACGTTTAGGCGAAATATAGTGTCTCTTTTTGACATTTTCGGTCAACAATAGCATTAAATCCTCATTTGTATCAATACTTAAATCTAAACGATGAATTTGACAGTGTTTATTTTTTATTGCTCTTAATAATGTGAATAAAAAAACGTGCTCAGAAGCTAAACGATAAAAAACAGGGAAACCTCCATTGATTTTATATAAATAATACGGGCCCCCTTTATCAGGTCCGATAAAGGTAACCTTAAAAAATGTATTGTTATAGCCTAACTGACCTTCTTTTACATTTTTTTCAAGCGATACCAGATAGTTTAGTATTTGTGATTCTCTACCTGCTTTATTTTCGTGCTTTAACACGGAAAATAGTTTGCGATGAGGACTACGTAAGATTAAGGTATCTACTTCTGGTAAATAGAATGTAGTTGTAGAATTAGAACCTATTGTTGAAAATTGTAAAAAATAACGAAGATATTGTGTATTGTGTGTAAATTCTTTAAAAAGTTCAAAATTATCTACAAAAGTATAAACGCTTTCCATAAAAACATCTGCTGACATATTATCGTTTATTGCTTTCGAACTTTCTAAATCATAAGGGTAATTACGTAATTTATCTTTCATTTTTTGTTTTTGTTTGTTTTTAGTTTTGTTTTTAGTGTATTAATAAGTAGCATATGTATTAATGTGTATCTGTATACAGTGCTTATTGTTTCCTAACTGCGTGTTGGTGGGCTAGTAAAGCTAATGGCTTATTTCTGGCCCCGCTAACGCGGTAAAGTAAGTAACTAATGTATGTGTTATTCTGATATAGATGAGGTATATCCTAGTAATCATTAGATAATGTTTTGTTTTGAAGGTTGATATGACCTTTTATAGTACAGTATCAGCTCTAAACTGTGTGTTGTTTTTTTAGTGCTTGTTTTAGAATGTTCTGTTAGCTCTTGTTCACTTTTTGGAGTGTTCTGTTAATGGTTTTGTTTCTGTTAATGTTGAATGTATAGATTTAATTTGAAATAAGAAAAGACATAATCAAAAAAAGGTTGTACATAGGGCAAAGACTCCATCTGCTTTTGAGGACTCCTTTTGGGTTCGAAGAACACTTTGTTTTTGAAGAACATTTTGCCCCCTTTAAAATTATCTATCCAAGGACATAGAGTCTCTGTTTCCCATGTGAAGTAAGGTTTTAAAAATTGTATTGTACCTTGTTTGTATATTTTGATATAATATTGTTGTGATATATATGTTAAATGATCTGAAAAAGATGTGGTTACTACTTACCAAAACAAGACATTATTTTTATCAACTAACAACACAACATGATAATTTTGAATTTTATGATAATAGCAAGTTTGTAATTTTCATAGGTCATTTTTATTCTTATAATGTCAACAATATGTATATTCGTAACTAGCATTAATAACTAGTAAGAATGAGCTGATAGGCTTTGAAAAAGAGGCTCGACCAGCCGGAGAGGAGAGACATTATTTTTAGATCTAGAATGCATCTCTTTAAAGGAGAGAACAAGTGTTAGGTCGTTTCTGTTTTAAAGTAATTCATTTACAGCGCAAAAAACGGTGATAATGAACCGATAGGTTATATTGTACATGAAGGCTCAAAAAAGTGCCACCAGTGCGTTAAAAAAGACCTCTGAGAGGCTTTGAAAAAAGTTTGTTCTTTGATTTCACCCATTTACACCGTTTTTACGTCGATAATGAATCGACTCCTAAAGAGTCGTAAAATAGACTTATAAGGTTCAAATTATCACTAAATATCCTTCGGACCGAACATCTCTATCTATATGTAGGATTTTTTATTATATTATGATAGTTAATACTTAGTATGTAAAATTTGTCGACATCTCTCTTTAAGTTTATCAACATGCTAAATCAAAAAGTGTATGTAACAAATAAGTTCAAACTACAGAAAATCAAATCAAAAGCTTGATTAACGGAAGAGCCCAAATGCAAGCAACACGAAAAGTTTTGGGTGAAGAAGATGCACGCCTATACCTTCGGTGTCAAGGACAAAAGTCTTTACTTGTGGTAACAAGAACATTGTACGCGGCCCTTCGAGTCTGAAAGGCTTATGGCCTTACAAAACATTAGATAAAAATATCTAGTATCTGTATACAGTGCTTTTATGCCCTTATAAGTGTAAGATAATGATTTTTCAACTGAATATTATAAAACTTATAAGAATACAATGTTATTCCTAGTTGAAGTTTAAAATAGCTCGTCCTGCGGATTCATCTTACGAACCTTATCAGAAAATTCTATTGATGACACTCAATACTTATAAGAAGAAAATTTATTAATTTCCGTTCTGACTTTTTAAAAACTTGAATCCATTTTATTAGCCTTAAAATGTTACAGTACACATAAATTAAGCGTAAAACTAAAAAAGACAAATGAAAAAAGATCCTATTACAAACGAAATATATGATTATTTAATGAATCAACCTAAATTAACAAAGAGTCCTAAATCGGTTTATTATCGTAACCGAATATCTATAACTTTATTGTATTACACTGGGTTAAAGGTAAATGA